CATTCAAAGGATTTGGAGTCCTTTGGAAACAGGGAAAGGATGGGATTTTGAGTCCCATCCCCTATGTGTTTGATGAGACACCAAACAACCAACCACTAAGATTTTTGGTCCATCTCATTTACATTCGAATCTTTGAGAGGAATCACGTTCATATCTCAGTCGTTCCTTTTGTTTTTTTCTTCCTCTTTTCCCTCTCTCCTGTATCTGTGAGACTATTCCTTGAGTTTCGGGTCTCGCTCCAATCCTTTCGGATGTTGGGATTTGCTGTCCCAGTCTTGGTTCGGAGAGAGGAAGAGAGAAGGTGGGACTTGCTGCCTCACGTATCTCTGCAATAGGACCCACTCGTCTCTCGAGTCGGAGAGACATTTCCAGTGCTACTTCACTCGGGGAGACAGGCATGGAAATCGACCAGGTAAAAATTTTGAGTTCCACTGGTGAGAAGCGAGAAGTCGAGATACTTTTTCCATAAACGCGAGACCTCTGGACGCCTCGCGTAGGATTCGAACCTCCGTACTACGCGGTACTATATTTTGAGTCTAGCATGCCTACCCTTCCTTCGAAGCAGGGAAACGCGGTGGAGTTACGTTCACCAATCCAATTATACGGGTATATCTATATGCCTGTCAACTGCTGAACCGAATTTTCATCTCTTTTTTACCAAATTTACTAACTGGGAGACTCCATTCGGGTCAGGTTTAGACGAGGTCCCTGGACCTTTTTCATTACTCATTGCTTCTTCGTGGAGTGGTAGGATTCCACTTCATACTGACGATGGCCGAGGGTTCGAATCTATTATCGACCGCAATCAATCATCCCTAAAGGGGTGGTTGATTCCCTCTTCCTACAGAGACCTCTTTTTTCACGACCTGACAAGCCCACGCCTATCTCGCAAGCAAATCTTTTTCTCGGTATCAATCAAATAATACCATATGAAGATACAAGAAAGAGAGGCATTCTCCTTCCGCCTAAATACTTGGATGTAGCAGCATGGGTTGTCACTGCCCAACCCCAGCTGCGCATCGCGCGGAAATACTTATATCTCCCCCGGAATAGACGAGTGATCATTTTCCTAGCAAGTGATTCCGGGTGCGAAAAGGCAGATACAAGCTAGATAGGAGAATGTCAGGATCAATTACCGAGGAAGATATAACTATTTCGTAAGTTGTAGAGACAGACTAGTTGGGACAGCAGAAGCAGAACCGGCTTTTGATATTTGATAAAAGTCGTTTGAAAAAAAGAGGTCGCGTCACAATTTGAAGTGAGTCTAGAATAAAGTATTCCGTGTGATCCCGATAATGGGATCTATTAATATACCCGATAGGATTGATGCTAGTGCACGAATGATCATAGCTATTTCAATAGAACTTTTTGAAATTGAAATTGATGGAGAAACTAATGAATTTTGTATATAAGTTGTGGATGCATCGCTCCTCCCATTCTTCCCAGTGAACATTAATTTAATTATCTTGAGATAATAGTAGATAGAGATGACACTTGTGACGAGCGCTACCAGAACTGATGGGTACGAACCAGCCTTCCATCCATGCCAAAGGAGATAGAGTTTACCGAAAAAACCGGATGGTGGAGGGATACCCCCTAGGGATGGTGAACGTAAAACCGGAGAGAATGTTAGAACAGGATCCTTCATGTATAATCCCGCGTAATCCCTAATATTATCAGTTCCGGTTCGTAAACCAAATGGGGTGATACGAGCAAAAGTTCCCAGATTCATGAATATATAAATAAACGTATAAGTTGTCATACTTGCATAACCGTTCTCCGGGTCTGCAGCAAGTACTCCAATCATAATATATCCAATTTGGCTTATAGAGGGATAAGCTAGCATACGTTTCATGCTTATTTGAGTAACGGCAACTAGATTTCCTAATATCATGCTAGAAGTGGCCAATAATCCTACCACGATATGCCACTCATTAGGTAGATGTGGGAAAATTAGGCCGAAGAGTCGCGTAAATGAAGCTGGAGCTGCTACTTTAGAGGTAACAGAGAAAGAAGCAACGACTGGTGTAGGGGAGTCAGAGTCGAAAAGAAGATTTTCTATCTTTCCGCTCATTCAGAACCGTGCATGAAATTCTCACTTCACACGGCTCTTGGTTCATAAGAGATTCACTACTGATATTGCTCCCAGAACCTTCCTCGTGTATGTTTCAAACCCATTATTCCTTGAATAATTCATAATCATTCAATATGAGGACTAATTGTTAACTTCTCGAAGAATCCCTCGTCATTTGTTTAGATTACCCACCAGCAGTTTCGTCTCGAATTTTTTATTGCTTGTTTGTCCTTCTTCACTTTTCAACGGAATCCTTTCAACAACTGAAACAACTTGTTGGGAGGCACACACGCCCGGCGGGAGATACAAATTGTGACTTTTTTCGCTTGCTTTGACACGGTTTTGCCAACCGCGTTATAATACTGTAGATAAGTGGCCGAAGTGCTATTGGTGGGCATCCATGGCTGAACGGTCAAAGCACCCAACTCATAATTGGCGAATTCACAGGTTCAACTCCTGTTGGATGCAAATAAGAAAGGGAGGTCGGGGAGGTGGAGGAAGGTAGAAGAGGCCGATAACTGAGAAACCTATCTGCAGGACACGCAGAAGTTGGCGGCGGCAGAAGCCAAACTAGTAGACTATACGGGAGTTACGGAAGAGACAAAGAGAATTGGGGGAAAACGGACAAAGTGAGAAGGATACTACGGAAAAATTAAAAAACCAGTTAATTACCGAAAAGTCTATTCGTTTGTTGCAGCAAAACCAATATACTTCTCATGTAGACTCGAAATTGACTAAAACTGAAATGAAAAGTTGGATCGAAGGTTTTTTTGCTGTTAAGGTGAAGGGCATCAATAGTAGTCGGGTAGCAAATAGGAGAAAAAGAAGAAGTAAATTGAGTTTGAATTATACGAGTAGAAAAAAAATGATTGCTAGACTTCGAGCTAATTACTCTATTCCACTATTTGTAAACTAATACCTGAAAAACTTCTAACTTTCTACCAAATTAAAGGATTATGCATAAACATAAAAGGGAAGAATAAGTATGGCTATATGACTATATGAAGCGTATACTCCAGGCACCCGGAACCGGGCCATTCTGCGATTTGGGGAAACAACGGAATCCAAGCCCCATAAACAATTGACTCACCATAGGATGTCCGGAAATGGTCGCAACAATGCGGGAATCATCACCAGTAGACATAGAGGGGGCGGGCACAAGCGTTTACGTCGTGAAGTTGATTTTCGGCGAGACAAGTTGGGTGTTGCTGGAAGAGTAGCCAGTATCGAATACGACCCCAATCGCAATGCTTCCACTTGTTTAATCAACTACACAGATGGCGGTAAGGGATACATTTTGCACCCACGGGGAATAGGGGTTGGAGATATCGTAACGTCTAGTTCTGACGCATCCATTTCAGTTGGAAATGCCCCACCTCTGAGTGCGTGTTGAATACTTGATTCGCGTATTCCGAAACTAATCGGTCGGGTTGTAGGCTGGGCCCGGAAACCTGGCACTACTTCGAACTTATTGGGTAATATGGAGTAAACCTGGTTGGGGTAACCAAATAGGGACAGTAGCGCGTGCTAAGGTCTGGAGCAATTAAATGATACATCAATTTGCAAAGGTAAGATAATATGGAAACAGGTAAATAATCTCAAAATTGGAATGACGGACGAGGGGCGTCTCATGCACATGTCGAGGGTGTGGAAAGTGCGAATTCAAAACACTCGATTTGGCAGTCAGAGGCAACATCGAAGCCACAGAATAACACATGGAATAGATGCATGGAGGTGGAAATATGTCAATGCCAGGAAGAAAAGGTTTCCTAAGTTATCCCGGACATTGACTAATGCCGACGCGAATCATCGAAGTCACCAATTCTGCCGCTAAATTGTTAAGAAATGCTGGATTCTTGTAAGGAAGCCAGGTGCGGGCAAAGAAGCCAAGGATACAGTAAAGAAAGATGGTCCAAAAATTACTCGCTTATGTTTCAGTAGGCGTCAATTTGGTACTGCCGAAACCCAGCAGCGGTACCTAATCTCATCTTTCGTATCCGGAAAGCTGTATGCTTCGAAAGAAGCTTGTACAGTTTGGGGAGGGGTCTTCCCCAGTCGTTTCCTTCCCTTTAAGGAAGGGTAAGAGGAGGGGGGGGTCTACCTCGGCCAAAATACCTTTAGGTACCATTATACATAATATAGAATTAAAATCTGGGAAAGGCGGATAATCAGTTAGAGCAGCTGGCGCAGCAGCAAAAGTAATTGCAAAGGAAGGTCAATTGGCTACACTGAGACTACCTTCCAACGAAATTCGTTTAATACCTCAGAATTGCTTGGCAAGTGTAGGACGGGTCGGAAACATCGATATCAACAATGAAGGCTTGGGGAAAGCTGGGTCCAAGCGCTGGTTAGGGAGACGGCCTAAAGTGAGAGGTTCAGCTACGAATCCTGTGGATCATCCCCACGGAGGGGGGGAAGGCAGGACGTCGATTGGTAGGAAGAAGCCATCAACCCCTTGGGGGCACGTTGCGCTTGGAAAAAGGAGTCGGAAGGGGGGGAAATATAGCAATCCCCTCATACTTCGTCGACGCAGAGGTTACTGATAAATGGAAATATTAAGCAGGGGGCTAATTGGCCATGGCACGTTCATCGAAAAAAGGTCCTTTTGTAGCTAATCATTTGATACGAGAGATTGAAAACCTTAACATACGGAGAGAGAGAAAATTAGTTGTAACTTGGTCTCGCGCTTCTGCAGTCGTACCTATCACGATCGGCCACACCATCGCCGTGCATAATGGGCGGGAGCACCTACCTATTTACGTAACCGATCGCATGGTGGGTCATAAACTGGGGGAATTTGTACCCACCCGGAATTTTAGGGGACATGCAAAAAATGATAAAGGATCCCGTCGATAATTAGGAAATTATACTTCACGGAAAACAAAGAGAAATCAGAAATTGGGGCGCGGGCTCTGGGAAAAAATATCCGCGCGTCAGCTATCAAAATACGACGGATTACCGATCGAATCCGGGGTTGTTCGTACGGAGAAGCACTTGTATTACCCGAATTTATGCCTCATAAAACATGTTACCTCATATCGCAATTGATTCTTCCCGCAGCGGCAAACGCCAATACCAATTTCGGATTGAATAAATCCAATTTGTTCATTAGTGAGGCCTGAGTCGAGAATTCCGCGTATTTAAAAAGATTCCGTCCTCGAGCTCAGGGCCGAGGTTACCCGATAAAGAAACCCACTCGTAAAGTAACCACTAAGTCAGACTCAAATTTTGCTGGGGAGATAGAAAGATGACTACATAAAAAAAGGATGACTACATAAGAGACGCCCATTAATTGGGACGTGTTGGGAGGTTAAAGAAAACTGCGAAAGAACAACTAAGTAAGAAATAATTTAATATTGAGTTGAGGAAAAGTAGATACGGGACGAAAGATTCATCCACTCGGTTTTCGACTCGGTGTAAGTTAGAAGCATTATCCTCATCGGTTTGCGCAAGCAAAAGATTATCCGAAGTTTCTTGAAGGGGATAGACAAATACGCGCCTCTGTCGAGAAGTATATTGCGAAACACGTGAAGGACGCCACAAACTATGGCGGAGTTGGGCATATCGAAATCCAACGGAAAACAGATCTCATTCGGGTTGATATACATACGGGATTTCCTGATTTACTCATTGAAGAGCAAAGTTTGGGGATTACTCAGATGAAAAGCGGTATCGAAAACATCTCAGGGATCGAAAGTCGGAAGCTCAGAGTTATACTAAGTAGTATCACCCAACCATACGGGGAGCCAAAGATCTTGGCAGAGCATGTTGCCTCACAACTAAGAAATAGAGTTCCTTTTCGACGAACTATGAAAAAAGCTATTGAATTGGTTGGAAGAACTAGCGATAGAGGTATTAAGATACAAATAGCCGGACGCCTCAATGGTAGTGAGATGGCTCGAGTTGAATGGGCTAGGGAAGGTAGGGTCCCCCTACAAACCATTAAAGCCCGTATAGGCTATTCCTACCACCCGGCTCAGACGATTCACGGGGTTTTAGGCATAAAGACTTGGACATTTCGGGGTACTGGGTGATCCCTACCCAATGAGAGAAAAACTATCCAATGAGTTTTGATGCAACCTAGGACAGCTTCATCCTATCCCAGTTTCAATACTTTTCATTTTAAACCCCAAAAGATCTTTGCTACGCTTAGTGTGCGACTCGTCCAAGCAACATCTCTTTATCCATAAAAGAAAAACTAATTGACTGAGTAATGAGCCCCCTGTTTTTGAGTACTGAATAAGTGAATGCTGAAGACGGAGTGGGGTTATCTCATCACAAATGAAATTTCTATCCGTGGAAAGTTTTTTCATGGGGAAGCTGAAAACATTACCAATTTGTGACTATTTCGAGAAGTAAAAATTGGAATCATTGAATTTTTTTTTCTCGAAATCGTATGGTTAACCACTCAACCCCCAAAAAGCTGCGTGATGTAGTGCAATTGCCAAATTGTCAATATCTGAAGTAGAGCTATGAGTCAATTAATGCTGGGAACGCTGACTCGACGAAATTGGGGTAGAGTGAAACGCTCCGTCGCTAGGGGGAACCAAAACGTTTGCTCCAAGAGACTGAAACAACGAAGGGACTTCCGAATCTCCTTCATTCAATTAATTAATATCGAGATTCGGCGGACGGGATGGCGAGAGAAGCCCACACCTCGAAGGGGAAATAAATTAAAAGATCGAGCATATTCTCGCCCGTGGATTTGGCGCCAAGTAATATCTAAACCGCTATTTGGAAATGAAATGGGAATCAGAATAGAAAAAGGAGAGGGCGACGTAGAAATAGTTGGTAAGTTTGCGAAATATGAAAAGTGGTATCGAATTCACGAGGAGCCGGTTGAGGGGCGACTTTCGTGTCCGGTTCTGCATCAGAGATTGGTAAATTATGCCGACATCGACTGTAACCCCAGACGAACTAAATACCGTAAGCAACATAGAGGAAGATTGAGAGGAATATCTAGTCGTGGCAACACCATCTCCTTCGGGAAATTTGCTCCCCAGGCCCTCGAACCTGCTTGGATTACGGCTAGACAAATAGAGGCGGGAAGAAGGTCAATAACGCGCTGTGCTCGTCGAGGTGGGAAGCTATGGATACGCATCTTTCCCGACAAACCCATAACCGTGAGACCTGCGGAAACACGTATGGGGTCGGGAAAAGGATCTCCGGAATACTGGGTATCTGCAGTTAAACCAGGCCGAATAATTTACGAATCGAGTGGGGTATCGGAAGATGTAGCCAAAGCTGCTATGGCGATGGCTGCCCACAAAATGCCCATGTCTACCCGAGTAGTAACTACCGCGGAATCGTGACACTTGTCATAAGCAAGTAAGTAGGTAAAAGACAAGTGACTTAGACCCGAAATGGTGATGACGACAACGGGAATGTCATATCTGAGGCTGAGGCGTCACCTCGATAGTCATTAAAGCGAATACACCTTACCAATTGGGTTAGATTAATCACGATAACAGTAATTAACTTATTACCTAAATTTTTTGGATGGAATATATCTCCCTTTACCCGAATATACTACAAATAAACCTATTATTCTTCCCGATTACCAAACGATTCAAACTCAAAGTTATTCAGATGTGGCGGACAACAGCGGAGCCCGTAAGTCAATGTGTATTCGAGTGTTGGGAACAGGCAACCGCAGATACGCAGGTACGGGTGACGTCGTAATAGCCGTAGTCAAAGAAGCAGTACCCAATATGTCTCTAAAGAGATCGGAAGTGGTTAGGGCGGTGGCAGCTTGTACTCGCAAAGGGATAAAACGATGTAATGGAATGATTGTTGGATTCGACGACAATGCGGCCGTCGTTGTCAACCAGGAAGGAAATCCCAGAGGGACTAGGATTTTCGGTCCAGTAGCTAGGGAATTGAGAGATTATAATTTTGCCAGAATAGTCTCGTTAGCTCCCGAGGTGTTGCAAAAACAAACGGTGATATGATTTAGCGTCGTCGGTTTGACAGATAAAATATTCAATCCGAATTTTCTTATAAAAAAATTCGGATTGAATATTTTATCTGTCAAATGTATCTAAATATCCCAAATACACGAAGTCAAATTGGAAGAGACGGAAGAAAAAAAGAGGTTAGGAATCATTCTGGTATTGATAATTACAACAATTACTGATTGATATTTCACGAATAGCGACGCCATCTCCACCGCACTTACTGCCGCAAGAAATGCTAATACAAGAAAAAGAGCTATGATCAAAATACCTGCCACTAAAATGATTGCACGCATCGTACAAATTTTAGCGGAAGAGGGTTTCATAAAAAGTGCTGTCAGGCACAAGGATAATGGGAAAGAGTTTCCGGATGTGAACTTGAAGTATCTTGGTAAGAAGAGAGACCCCTACATTGCAGTTATCAAACGAATTAGTAAGCCTGGCTTAAGAGTTTACTCCGATCATCGGGAAATTCCCAAAATATTGGGTGGTATGGGAATTGCAACTTCACCGACATCTCATGGACTTATTACAGATCGGGAAGCTCGACGCAAAAAAATTGGGGGGGAAATCTCGTGTCACATTTGGTGATTCAAAAATTTATTGCGGCGAAAAGTCAGTTGTTTCCAAAACGATTATGTCTCCAAATAGCTATTAGCGATATCGGCTGAGTTAGCAATCTCTTAAAGAAATCTATGAATTACGGGAGGTTTATTTAGCTCGAATGATGAAGAAGCAGAATCTTATTGACATGGAGGGTACAGTTACGGAATCGCTTCCCAATGCCATGTCTTGAGCGTGTTTGGATAATGGATGCCAAGTCTTGACTCACATATCGGGAAAGATCTGACGGAATTACATAAGAATATTACCAGGAGATAGGGTAAGAGCCGAATTAAGTCCTTATGATCTTACCAAAGGGTGTACCATTTACCGACTTCGAAATAGGCAGGCAAATAGCAGTCAATAGATTTTGTTGTTGGTGCCGCTACCTAGTAATTATCTGCTTGCTCAAATTTTCCTTTCAATTTGATGAAAAAAGGGGGACGCATCTAAAATCTATAAATAGATTTATCCAAAAGTAGATTTATCCAACTAATTTAAGGTTGTAGCTACGAAAATTCGTGCCTCCATTCGCAAAATATGTGAGAAGTGTCGATTGATTCGTAGACGTGGACGAATCATGGTAATTTGTTGCAATCCGAAGCATAAGCAGAGGCAGGGATAGTCGAAATATTTATACGTGGAACCAAGTAACAATTAACAACAGCCGCCGAATATGAGTAATCAATCAACTATGTCAGGTAATTCGAGAAAAATTCGTTCACGCAAGGTGAAGCGTGGAGTCCAAAAGGGGGTTATTCATATCCAAGCAAGTTTCAATAATACCATTATTACTGTCACGGACGTTCGGGGATAAGTGGCTCCCCGGTGTTCGGCCGGTGCCTGCGGATTCAAGGGTACACGCAAAAGTACACCATTTGCCGCCCAAGCTGCGGCGGAAAACGCTATCCGTGCTTCAATGGATCGTGGTATGAAGCAGGCAGAAATTACGATGAGTGGACCCGGTCCGGGAAGAGACACCGCTTTACGGGCTATTCGCCGAAGCGGCATAATCCTCAGTTTCGTACGTGATGTGACCCCCATGCCATATAATGGGTGCCGACCCCCCCGAAAAAGACGTGTCTAACTGGTAGTTATATAAAAACTAAAGGGGGATTTCTTTATGCTCACGTGTGAAACACCGATCTCTACCCAAGCAATTCAATGGAAATGCGTTGAATCCAAGAAAGAAAGTAGGCGTCTTCATTATGGCCGTTTCGTCGTATCTCCCTTCAAGAGGGGCCAAGTTAGTACTGTGGGAATTGCCATGCGTAGAGCTTCATCAGAAGAGGTTCAGGGGACGAGCATAACATGTGCAAGGTTTCACGGAGTTTTGCACGAGTATTCCACAATAACGGGTATTTAAGAGACAATACATGATGTTTCAGTTAATCTAAAGGAAATTGCACCTAGGAGCGACTCTAATGATGTTAAAGAAGCAGTTTCATCTGTAACTGGTCCCAAAGAAGTAACTGCGGGTGATACATCACTGCCGCCTTCTGTCAAAGCGATTGATGATTCGCAATATATAGTTACCATTACCCAACCAATATCTGTAAATATTGCATCGAAAATTGAAAAAGATTGCGGATACCGCATAGAAAATTCGAATGGATATGAAAATGGAGAATTTCCCGTCGATGCCGTATCTATGCCTGTTCGAAACGTAAATTATAGCGTACATCTATTTGGAAGTGGTAGAGCGACGCGAGAAACATCATTTATTGAAATATGGACTAATGGTAGCCTGACCCCGGACGAGGCAATTAGCGAGGCTTCTAAAAAACTAATAGACTTACCAACTCCCTTTTTGCACGTGAAGCGCGAAGACGTCTCTTATTTCTATTCCGGGGATGGTGAAAGTTCCTCCGCTTCGGCGAGATCATCTTCACAAATTTATGATGTGAATGAACTAGAGGGAAAGCTTTCCAAAAATACGTTTATTGACCAACTAGAACTACCCGCCAGAGCCTCTAATTGTCTCAAAAAGGCCAAAATACACACAATCGCTGATTTGCTTAATTATAGCCGAGAAGACTCATCAAAAATAAGAAGTTTTGGACAGAAATCTGTAGATCAGGTGTCAAAAGCTTTGTGGGAGCATTTTGCCATAGAATTACCCAAAAGCGAGTTGCATCTTAGATAGTGGGAACAAGCAGCAGAAGCCAAATTATCCCATTTTCTAAGAAAGTGATTTTGTCTCTTGTGTATTGCACTTCCACTTGCAAAGGTTTCAGAAAGGGAGAAATGAGTCAACCAAAACTCGGAAGATAAAATTTGACTCTCAACTACTTTGGCGTAAACAGATACAAATCGATTATCTAAAGAATTTGATATTTTTGAATCAAAAACGGCTAAGTCTAGGGAAGTCTTGTCCCAGACCGGGGGCTGGCGACTGCTCCCTAGACTAAATCTAAATATCTTTAGACTAAATCTAAATATCTTTCAGGTTACGTAGGAGATAGGGAAATACTAAAACAGTCCCGAAGTTGAAGATCCATCTATGGGTAAAGTTGCTCCAATACCTGACCGAATAGCGACCACGGTGCCAATTGCGAGGACTGTTGTGGCTACTGGGCGCCGAAACGGATTCTGAAATTTATTGACATTTTCGGGGAAAGGAACGGTCAACAAACCTGCGGGTACTGACGCCATTGAAAGAACACCTAATAGTTTATTGGGCACTGTGCGAAGTATTTGGAATACGGGAAAGAAATACCACTCGGGTAATATCTCCAAAGGAGTTGCAAACGGATTTGCTGGTTCACCAATCATTGATGGTTCTAAAACAGCCAAACCCACGGTACACGCGAAGGTTCCTAAGATTACTACGGGAGATATATATGAGAGATCGTTGGGCCAAGCGGGTTCCCCGTAGTAATTATGTCCCATACCTTTAGCTAATTTTGCCCGCGAAACAGGATCGTTCAGGTCAGGTTTTTTTGTTATTGGGGTGGACTTCTCACTCCCCCATGAGAATCGAACGTGAGAATTTCTCCTCATACGGCTCGAGCAAATAGAGAATCATCTCATCCCGCAACGGTTAGATTGGCGAATAAGGAAAGGACGAGCACGGGAAGAAGTTACTCCGCGACATGGCTTCTCATCCGAATCAGCTCAATGACAGAATAAAGCTTCGCGGATTATCTCGTATCCCATACACACGTGTCGCGTCGTTGCGAGTTTATACAAGATACTTGCGAACTACGACCCGTATGGGATCTTAACTTGTTACAACTTCGGCTACATATCTCTTTAGATCGTTTTCTTACCCCAACGGCTACTCCTGCAAACAATTAGCATCTGATGCGGAAGAAATGTATGCATCGTCTTAAAAACCGTATGTTCAAAAGCTTCACACAATCCCAATTGGATATATAGGGTTTTACGAGGCCTTTCATAATTTTTGGTTCGATCATGGGAAAAATTCTCCAAACAACTTTCTTAGTTCGAAAGATATGTCTCTATATCCAGGTTTCGAATCTTAGTGCCAAAGAAAGGTCGGAAGGGAGACACACCTTTGGTTGCGGCAGTATCCAACTCGACGTCTGCATAGCCTACACGTCTCGATACAAGTCACACACTCCCATAATCCAATTTCTTTCCTCCGGTGCTTCAATTGTTTCGTCCCAGTAGTCCGAGACACTAACTAAATCCGCTAAGTAACTTATCATTTGATTTAGTGATAGGTATCGGCGGCAACAGAACAGCAACCTCCTAAAGAACTGAGATTTGAGATCATTTACTCATATGGCGACGGAGATTTATCACCCCCGATTTATGGATAAGTCGTGAAGGACCCGGAATGCCTTGTTTACGGATCATTGGGAAATGCATCGGCATAAAAACAGCAGTAAGAAGCGGCGAGACGGAAGTGTGTAAACTGTAGAAACGAGTTAATGTTGATTGGCCGACACTAGCACTTCCTCGTAATGACTCTACTAATGAAGATCCTACCAGGGGAATAGCTTCGGGTACGCCGGTTACGATTTTAACAGCCCAGTAACCGATTTGATCCCAGGGTAGGGAATATCCAGTTACACCGAAAGAGACAGTTGATACGGCTAGAATAACCCCAGTAACCCAAGTCAATTCACGAGGCTTCTTGAATCCCCCTGTGAGGTAAACACAAAATACATGCAAAGTCGTCATTAAAACCATCATACTTGCTGACCACCGATGAACAGACCGAATCAGCCAACCAAAATTAACTTCAGTCATTGTATATTGAACTGGAGAGAAAGCTTCTGTAACAGTCGGGCGATAGTAAAAGGTCATAGCAAAACCGGTGGCTACTTGAACCAAGAAGCGAGTCAGCGTAATTCCCCCCAAGCAATGAAATATGTTCACATGTGGAGGGACGTATTTGCTAGTAATATCGTCAGCAATTGCCTGAATTTCTAGGCGCTCCTCGAACCAATCATATACCTTAGTGAGATAGGTAAGCCTTTTTTTTCTAACTCCCTCTTCGTAAACTGTACGTGAGACTTTTCTCTCACACAGCTTAGGCGAAGATGTTTGAACATCGCCCATTCCATTAGTAGCTACTCGAGTGGGGGGGTAGAAAACCACGGCAGACCCTCGACATCTTTTACTAGTTAATGGAGGAAGAAGCGACCCAGCCTCGGAAAAGTCGGAAATACATTTCGCCTCGATCTCATGTTAGCTTTTACTTCTGGATCGGAAACAGGTAGTACTAGCGTCTTGGAAAATCTCTTAATCTTATCGACGTATCTACCCCCCCCCCCCTTCTTTCTTCTTGGGGGAGGGGGGAGATAAATGAATAGAGGTTACCTCGTTCTGATCTGACTTCTTTCTAGCATCCACGAAACCTTAGATTTCTACCATACTTCGAGAAATTTTTTTGCTAGGTAGGGGGACCTAACGGGCGACAACTCCCCCATCACCCCGAACCCCGCACGGCTCCTCCTTCTCTCTTTACTTACAAACTTTGGTAAACAACCGCAATAGAAACGTACTTCATCGGTATGGTAATTTTTCGATACAGTGCCGAGTCGGCAAGATCAGATAACAACTTCGTCACGAAATTTAAGTGGTAAATTGATGCGAATTAATCATAGTTTGAGCTTTGTAACTAAATATTAACTTCTTGCGTTTCGGGTACTAATAACTCGACTGCTACCCGGCAAGATACCAATAGTCTAATGCAATAAAATCTGTTTAGGTAAAAGATTGGTTATTTGTTGAACCAGATTAGTTACAACGAATCACACACCCATATTATTGTTACTGCCTCGTAAAAACATTTGAAGAAAAGTTTGCGCGATTTAACTCCCTTTCTAATTTCTGGTGAAGTATTCATTTGCGAACCCCCAGCTGTTGCTATTGCATCGGCGGGGTTCAGGGCTGTTCTACCAACTAATTGGAATACCCTCCAACAAAACGGATGAGTTATAAATTTCTGAAATAGTTACTAGGGATACTGCGAATAAAGCCATGAAAAATCCCATCAAGGGAGTAGTTCCCCAGCCGGGGGCAACCTTTCCGTATTCTGAGTTAAGCGGCTTCAAAACCATTCCCAAGAAACTGATTCTGGGTTTACCTTTGGGGGTATCGCCAACAACTTTTGTAGCCGTAGAGCCTGCTCAATTGATTGAAATTTGCTGACTTTGTGTACTATCATAGCAAGTAAAGTGGAAACTAATATTTCTTTTGGGTTATATGGCAATGGAAACCGCAACTTCGGTCGCTATCTCTATATCCCGTTCACTCGTTAGCCTCACCGGTTACGCTTTGTATACCGCTTCCGGTCAACCCGCCAAAGAGCTCAGAGATCCTTCTGAGGAACATGAAGATTAGTCGGACTGGTAGACCTTCCTTCGCAAAATTAAAAAGGAAGGTCTCTAATCAACTGAATTTCCCCAATATTCATGATTTTGCTGATGCAACGAAATCTGTTTCTTTGGTGAAATTGGGAGAGGTGAAGTTAGAAAGGGAGAAAAAAAAATTGAAATCGAAGAAAGCTTTTTATTTACCCTTGCTAGGTACTTTGGGGGGCTCCCGGAAGAAAATGGCGAAAGATATTATACCCGAAGTTGCTACCAACAGAAATGTGTAAACCAGTGCTTCCGTGGATTCGGCCGTAATAGTGGTATTTTAGAGATATCTTTCATACTAATTGAGCTGGAGGAAACTTGTAGTTCCCTCAAGTTTTCTTTTTTTTCTTGGCTTCGGTGTATCCAAAACTATTCAATTCAATTAATTTATTAAGTTTTGACGAAACAATTATTTATTACTTTACAACTCAGTCAGTTTTTGTAACTAACCTGAGATAGATTTTGATTTAATAGGATAAATAAGAAAAAATCTTTCGAACAGCTTGTCTTTTAGTACTTGGATCCCCCAACTTTTGAAATGCCCCGAATTCAACTTGGGCATCCAAGTCGGGGTCGATACCGGCAAAAACGTCTCTGAACAAGGTTCTAGCACCGTGCCAAATGTGGCCGAGGAAGAAAATGAGGGCAAACGTGGCGTGGCCGAAAGTGAACCAACCCCGTGGGCTACTTCTAAAAACACCATCCGATTTTAGAGTGGCGCGATCAAATTCGAAGATCTCACCTAATTGAGCGCGCCTGGCATATTTCTTCACCGTGGCTGGATCACTGAAACTAGCACCATCTAGTTCACCACCGAAGAATTCTACGGTTACACCGACTTGCTCAACGCTATATTTTGATTCTGCTCGTCTAAACGGTACATCAGCTCTCACAATGCCCTCGCCATCTACCAAGACTACGGGAAATGTTTCGAAAGAAGTTGGCATACGGCGTACAAAAAGTTCGTGGCCTTCCCTATCTCTGAAGACGGCATGGCCTAGCCAACCGACAGCTATACCATCTCCGTTGTCCATTGCACCTGCTCTAAACAATCCCCCCTTGGCGGGATTATTACCAATGTAGTCGTGAGAAGCTAATTTTTCCGGAATCTTCGACCAAGCCTGGGATAGACTTAGATTTTCGGCTTCACCTGATCGTATTCGTTTCTCGATTTCTTGTTCAAAGTATCCCTGATCCCACTGGTAACGGGTGGGGCCGAACAATTCGACCGGAGTGGCGGCAGAGCCGTACCACATGGTTCCGGAAACCACAAAAGCGGCAAGAAATACGGCAGCAATACTGCTAGACGACACGGTTTCGACATTTCCCATACGTAGAGCTTTGTATAACCGTTGGGGAGGACGAACACTGAGGTGAAACAAACCCGCCAGTATACCTAAAACTCCCGCTGCTATGTGGTGCGAGGCTATTCCGCCCGGTACAAATGGGTCGAAACCCTCGGCCCCCCAAGCCGGATCTGTGGGTTCCACTTTTCCGGTTAATCCGTAAGGATCTGATATCCAAATACCGGGGCCAAACAAACCTGTTACGTGAAATGCTCCAGACGCGAAACGAAGTACTCCTGAAAGAAATAGGTGGATTCCAAATATTTTTGGTAGATCCAGGGATGGTTTTCCCGTGCGATCGTCGCGAAACAGATCCGGGTCCCAATACACCCAGTGCCGGATAGCGGCTAAAAACAACAAACCGGATAGTATGATATGGGCCGCGGCTACTCCTTCGTAACTCCAGATACCCGCATCAGTTGCGGTATCCCCGGTGATGCTCCAGCCTCCCCACGACTTCGTTATTCCAATGCGAGTCATAAATGGAATGACGAACATACCCTGCCTCCACATGGGATCAAGAACGGGATCCGATGGGTCAGAAACAGCTAGTTCATATGAAGCCATTGAACCCGCCCGGCCAGCGACCAAAGCAGTATGCATCAGATGCACGGAAATCAGACGACCGGGATCGTTTAATACGACGGTATGGACGCGATACCGAGGCAAACCCGTGAGAAACCCCTTTCTTGGATATTGGAGATGAGTGACCACTACGTAACTTTGTTGCAGGCTTGCGTTATTAAGTTATAAATAGATGAGATAAAATTTGCTGTGTGAAATATACAAATCAATAATTTGGTTCGTGACTAGAAGCAGTTCTCTTCTCTTGTTTCACCTACCTATTTGTACGAAACACGTAGTGATGTGGGATAAGCCAGTAACTTTTTTTTCAGGAACAGATGAAGGCATGGATATTTTAGCATTTACGCGCTTTACATAACAACGTAGAGATTGGTCCCATCAGAGTCTGTTAATATCTGCAAAAAGGTACGACTTCTTTCACCTACGTCGTCTCCGTCAGGCGTGTTATAATGTAACATAAGCTCCTTTTCGGCTTTTACGTCCCCAATTTGGAGGTAGCTACAACCTCCTTCGGTAGTTTCTATATGCCAATTGGTGTTCCAAAGGTACCCTTTCGTCTCCCTGGGGAAGAGGATGCGGCTCGGGTTGACGTATAGTGCGACTTGTCAGGTGCGTCGAGCCGGACGGAACCCGTTTCCATCATCTCTTATCCGATTGATTTGTCTCTATCTCGCTTGGAATTGACTAATCTATCAGTGGTCAAATGTGTGAGAAAAATCTGTCAGTAGGTTTGGTAGTCGTTAGAATCCACGGTTAGTTGGAATAAACAGATTGCCTAGGCTCCGGTTACTCAATCCCAAAAATCAATCGTAGACAGAATGACTATGAAATGAGAACCAGAACAGAAAAAAAATTAAATAGATTTTTCTGTGAATATGTTACATAAGATATGGAAATAGATATAGGGGAAGTGAAACTATTTGTTCCGTATGTGCAAATGGCGGTCGGAACCCCACAACCTCCGGGGTAGAAGATGAACCTAAAGACTCTTTGCATCAAAAGGACTCAATCACGAACAGAAATGCGCTGGTGCAAGGGGGAGAAGTTGACACGCTGGAGTGAATTCACCGACCACCAGTCACGAAGTGGTTCAGAATGTGGGAAAGCTGGGCCAGACAAACTTGAACCGGAAGCTCCAATACGGTGGGATCGAAGACATGGGAGAAAGAAGAAGCAATAGTTTTTTCTTACACTCATTTCGTATAGAAGCTAGCGGAGCCGTATGTATCTAACGATACCTATACGGTTCTGGGGGGGGGGGGGCGGAGTGGGAATCGCGGAAACCTATCCCAATCAACCGGCTTTATCGAGAGAGACTTCCTTTTCTGGGTCAACAGGTCGATGACGAAATCGCCAATCAACTTATCGGTATCATGATGTATCTAAATGGGGAAGATCAAGCCAAAGATATGTACTTGTATGTAAATCCACCAGGTGGAGCGGTATTAGCCGGAATATCTGCTTACGACGCGATGCAATTTGTCGTGCCAGATGTACATACTATTTGCATGGGACTAGCTGCTTCGATGGGATCTTCCATTTTGGCTGGGGGAGAAATTACCAGACGTATAGCACCACCTCACGCTTGGCGCCAATGATTTGTGCGGGTTAGAACTTTGCCTTCGCCTAGTTGGGGTAACAGTAGCATGGCAATTATTACTTGGCGATTCCCCCACAAACATCCAACTATGAAATAATGAAACGCTGAGGAGGTAAAGTGAATCAAAATAAATTTTTTGACTTGTAGTAGATTCATTCCGGATCGAAATCAATATATCCTAGCGTCATAAATTGCATGAAATATCGAATCTACATAATTTATTAAACTTCGAGTTTTTTTATAGAAATAAGGCATCAAGTTTTTAAAGAGTTGAGCGATGTCAATTTCGTTGTCCATCGAGAGTATATATAGCAAACTCTGGGATTGCTGGCGCGCTACAGCGACGGAATCATCATAATACGTTTGAAAGAAAGGATGGTATGATCTCGTAATACTCTTCCCGTAGTATTGCAAGAGGAAGGGGCTTTACAACGAAGTAAATCTGTCTCTTAAGACAAGGAGTTAATGTTTAACTACCGATTCGAACAGACTTTGTTGCCCCACCAGAAGTGTAGCCGTATGCAAAAGAATTTGCTTGTACGGTTGGATTTAGTCAGAATCATGTAACTAGGGTAATGATTCATCAACCCGCTAGTTCCTATTACGACGGACAAGCTGGGGAATGCGTTATGGAAGCAGAAGAAGCATCAAAACTCCGCGATTGCATAACCAAAGTCTATGCCCAAAGAACTGGTAAACCTTTATGGATAATTTCTGAAGACATGGAAAGAGACGTTTTTCCGCCAGCAGAAGAAGCCCAGGATTACGGCGTTGCGGACCCCGTGGCGTTGGAAAACGCGTCAGCCTAAAGATTCGGTGGGTAGGAAGTAACTGACACTTAGAAAGAAGAAGTGAATTCCTCTTACTCAATTTTTTCTTTCGTAGTTTCACGTCTATTAGCTCAGCCAGTTACTAATCCATCCATTGGGAAAAAAGAAGCAAATCTTCGAAGTTTCTTTTAGTGCTTCAAACAAGAGAATCCTGTAAAGATTGATTGTTGGATACCGAGATCTAGAAAGTTTCCCCAAATGGTTGATAATATTTCGAACCGAATAAAATCTCTGCGTCTTTGAACGTGCCAACAAATCAGCAACTTATTAGAAAAGCGAGGCAACGGTTGAAGAGTGGGACGAAATCCCCCGCTCTTCGGGGATGCCCCCAACGGAGAGGTGTGTGTACTAGGGTGTATGTGTGACCTGTTCGGATCGGAAACCTGAGACATTAAGGGGTCGATGTTGTGAGATAATCCCCCGAATGAAATAGGGATAAATCCATAATCTATCTGTTTCGATAAGAAGTGGAAATTCGTGGTTTGAGTCGGTGCAAATCCGATCATTTTGATTTGGGACGACAAAAGTCAATCGGTGATAATAAAGTTGAGTTATTAAGCGAAGCCAAGCGGGTGATATCAACTTCTATACCTCTTCCGCCAATCCCATTGCAACGGCAACAAATACGGGTCAGCTGTTCCGCCAATCTCCAGCGTAAAATACCGTTACTATACATATGATTTCTTCCGAGACAAATAAGAAATGGAAGTGAGAAAGCCCAGCTTGATGGGATGAGTTAAATATTGGGGATCATGCGACCCGCCAACAGCAATTTTGTTTTCCTTATCTTCGGAAAAGCCTAGGCTCCGGTATATAGGGGGGACCCGGCTGCCATAAGAAATTGACCACGGAAACATTGGAATCCGTAGTATCTCCGGTACGACGTACTGCTTACTGACATGTAGGCAGATGTTGATCGGGTATCCAACCTGTGCCGGAGTATTTGCGGGGGGGAAAGTCGGAGTAGCCAAAGCTGCCGGAATCTCTATTTATCACATCAGATAAAAAGACGGGAATTTGTCACAGCCGACAAAATTACCGATAGTTATGAAGGAACTACCTGCGACCTTCTAAGAATTGAAAGGCGCGGTATGTCACCGCACATAGTGCAACTAAAATCTCAATCTATCTTTGGGATTTTCATCTCTCCAGATGGGGTACGTTTCAGTATGACACAGCTTACCTATTTTTCCAAATTGATATTTCTAAATCGATATCTCTAAATAAGAGATATTGAAACGAAACTATTTGAGGGAGTAGCGGAGCCCAGGAATAAATGGATTTTTCGGACGAAAATATAATTTTCCGCGAGGCTACACTTATAATGACCAGAGTAAAACGGGGATCCATAGCTCGTAGATATCGGAAAAACATTCTCGATTTCGCATCCGGGTTTCGGGGGGCTCATTCGAGATTATTTAGAACAGCGAACCAGCAGGAAAGAAGGGCATTAGCTTGCGCTTATGTAGGTAGAAACAACCGAAAGAGAAAATTTCGCTGCCTGTGGATCGCTCGGATTAATGCGGCGGCGCGAAAAAATGGAGTTACGTACAGTTCGATGATTCACAATTTGTTTGGGAATCAAGTTTTTCTGAATCGCAAGACACTCGCGCAAGTAGCTACTCCAGATGCTTACTGTTCCCCTAGGCCCGTACGAGAAATTAATAACGAGAAAGATTGACATGCAGCGGTAAGCCTCTCCGAATTAAGCGGAGAGGCCAGAAATAGAGAAATAGAGGACGGGTTAATTTGCGGATCTGTCACAGGGAGAAGAGAAGGAAGAAAAGACAAACAGAAGGACAGACTATCTTATAGACATCAGTTTGATTCGACTTAGAAACATTCAATCACGTTGCTTTCGCAGGAGATTCCTAGTTATCAAATTGAAAAATCCCCCGGAAGTCCATTTTCCAAAATTATCTAATTTTCGTTGTTTGAAAAGGGTAGCAAAGCCAAAATACGGGCTCTCTTTATAGAGATAGCTACCAAACGCTGCTGCTTGGAGGTTAATCTATTCATCCGTCTCGATAGGATTCTTCCCTGCTCACCGACGAATCGACGAAGTAGACTCGTATTTTTGTAATCAATAGCTTCATCGGAGCGAATAGACGGGGAACGTCTACGGAGAGATCGTTTAAATTTATTCGTGATATTTTTTTGTGACTACCAATACAAATTAATATTGATTACTTACCAATTAATCAGAAATATCCTTTACTTCTTTAGTTCCTTGTGATAAGTATGTTTGCGGCAACAGACGCAAAATTTCTTCGATTCCAACCGAGTAGGTGTGTTACGGCGATTCTTACGTGTGGTGTATCGAGAAATACCCGTGGATTTGTCGCTGCCGCCAGCCTCTTTGCAAGTACAAATTGTACATGCCAAAGCAGTGGTTACCCTCGCATCTTTACTTTTGGTCATAGAATCAATTGCATCATAATAAGATAAGTTTTTTTCTTTTTTTTTTTGAGGGGGAGAGGGTCGCAAGTAGATCCAAATTTGTTTGAGCGGACTACTCGGAAAGTTTTAACAATAAGATTTAAGTTTCAGCTACCCCCCCACCAATAACTCGGTTACGCGCCACTCGTCTCGCAAGACGTAAATTTATCCGATTTTTTTGCTTCGTCTGATCCCTCCGTAGTTAGTTCTTTGGGTCAGAGAAACGGAAATAGTAAAGCGTCTGGGAAGAAGCGATTTACTTCTATTAAGGAACCAGCTAGCAAGCCAAACCATATTGCAGCTACGACAGGGGCCGTAGATAGGTATATCTTCACATGTTGCATTAAAAATACTCCTTATTTCTAAAGTTCTATTTATATACCTCTTAGTCTCTATTCCTCTTCTACTTCTTTCCCCTCACTTCTGGAGAACCGATTATTTGGAACTTACAAATCAATTTCTCTTTCAGAAAAATTGATAACTTCGGAGTACTCAATATTAGTGGTACTAACAGTGGTACTAACACCCGCGATGTCGATGAAAGGTGGGGAAAAAGAAGGAGTAGTAATTGAACGTAGTGATAAGAGACAACTATCTATCGAAAAGTAAATTTTACTTTTACTGGTAGCCGGTACCTACAGCTACCGGTTATAATAAATTGGATGAAGTAGCATTGAATCGACGATACCAGTTGCAAATCGAGACTAGTAGGGATGTAACGCAGCTCGGTAGCGTGTTTGTTTTGGGTACAAAATGTCGCAGGTTCAAATCCCGTCATCCCTATTATTTCCGATCCATGCACCAAGCTTCGAGGTTGGGACTTCTAGTCTCACCAATTTACCGCGGAGGGGGAAAAACTTCCAACTCCTACATCACCCCCAACTTCCTCCTCGCAGAGTGAGGAAGGAAGCTGCGCCGCCTTTTCACTCGAAGAAAAAAGGGACCCCGGGGGTAAAAAGGGGACGCCCTTAGTTCAGTCCGGTAGAACGCGGGTCTCCAAAACCCGATGTCGTAGGTTCGAATCCTACAGGGCGTGCCTACTATCGCTTACCCAAGGATTACTTGATATAACTAATTACGTGTCGAATACGAAGTAATTGGAAAATGAAGGCAACGAAATTGTTGTCGCCGAAGCAGCCCCTCATGTATGTTTCTTAGATAAACAAATATTTTCGAGCAAATCCTAGAGATGGTGAGGTAATGGAAAGTAAAAAAGGATTTCTAGATGAATATTTTCTAACCTTTCTTATGAATCAACGTCTAGTTTGATGTTTGAGATGCAACAATTTTTAGACTCTATCAAATATCTAGTTGATCGCCGCGTCGATATTGTGGGTATGCAGTTACAAATAATCCAGCTAGGGTTATCGGAATCGAACCCGACACAATTCCCGATAGTGATGCTTCAACCATTCCAGTTTATAAAGATTTAATGTAAATACTTACCGAACTTACCAAAGTTGATTTTCGCGCCAACCGAATAGTAATTGGTAAGTGCAATGAATTAGTAGGCGCCGGCGGGGCCCCCTTTTCCGCCCTTCTCCCCCTCCATCTAGATTCTATATGATAATGATAAGTCACAGAATCTGAATCTTGTTCGATCCAACAAATGAAGCTAAGGTCGAAGTTAATACAGACGTCAAAAAGGCGAAGTGGCTTGATAGAGTGAGCATAAATTTGAATACCAAAATATCTGACAGATGGGTTAGTATACGATTTCTCTGAGTAGTTTATCACCCGAACTTACTGAATCAAAGTCGTTTACTCAAATTCGCTAAGTCGGGATTGATTAGTCCCATTTATCGGGGTGATCTGAACCCATCAATTTAGTTTATTTGGTATAACTATGTCTTACTCATTTAATTTATGTCTTACTTGTTCGATTTATGAGGTAGGCAACCACATAGTATCTCTCGATCGTTAATTAATCGGTTAGTAATTGCTAAATGAAGTCTTCCCCTTTTTCGGCAACTGCCCCCATTCCCCTTGGAATGGCTACCTCTTTGGCCTACTAATATGCCTAGGCCTGGTTGAAATCAGTAATTGCCCGGACACGCCGAGATACGAAGGCAGGCTGGAAGACGGAGCAGTGGAGGAGATCTCCGCGCCCGCAAACCGACGTACGGGTCTGAAGCTGGCCAAGGCTTTCTCGTCGGTTTGGTCTGGGTGTAGGCAACCACCCATCAGAAATTTCGTAAGTATCGAACACCTCACCTGTGAGGAGCGAGTAACCTTGCCGCATCAAAGGCGAGCTAGCTATACTGAACCAGTATATTTCGGATATACCCTGGGTATAAAAGTGACATTCTAATTGGGGTCAGTTCCCGTTCGAAAAGGTTTACTGGTGGATTCTGCATCTTTCATCCTCTTTCTTTTTCGGGAAACAATCCTTCTTAGTATTACAAGATAGATATAGATAGATACGGAGCTGAACATGTCTGGGAATACAGGAGAACGCCCCTTTGCTGACATCATTACTAGTATTTGATACTGGGTCATCCACAGCATTACTATACCCTCCCCGTTTATTGCAGGCTGGCCATCTGTCAGTACAGGTTTAGCTTACGATGTTTTTGGAAGCCCCCGCCCAAACGAATATTTTTCAGAGAGCCGACAAGAAGTTCCCTTAGTAACTGGCCGCTTCGATTCGCTGGAACAGGTCGACGCATTCACCAAATTCTTTTAGGAGGAACCAATGGCTTTAGATAAAACTTATCCGATTTTCACTGTTAGGTGGTTAGCCGTTCACGGCTTAGCTGTCCCTACAGTTTTCTTCTTGGGGTCCATATCAGCTATGCAATTCATTCAAAGATAGTTTTTAGTGAGCTCCGAATTTATGACACAACCGAATCCAAATAAACAGAGTGTAGAATCGAATCGTACAAGCCTTTATCGGGGATTATTACTGATTTTCGTACTTGCCGTTCCATTTTCTAATTACTTCTTCAATTAGAAACTAAAAAGAATTGTCTGAAAGAGATCGAGATCCCAATTATTTGTGACTGTTCATGTCTCGAGTCGAGGCCGGATGATAAAGCCAGGAAAGTACGGGGTAAGGAGGTGGCGCAGATGACAAATACCACTGGAAGGATTCCCTCGTGGTTGGTAGGTACTGTAGCCGGTACACTTGTGATAGGTTCGCTAGGCATATCCTCTTACGGAGCTTACTCGGGGTTGGGGTCGTCTCCTCAATAATAATTGCCGCTTGATCAATAAAATTTTGCCGAATTCTACAAGCAAGCGAAGTCTCCGTTTTTTCTTCCCTTTTCACCTAAAGAAGGAGAAGGAAAAAGCGGTTCAATTCAATATATCTCTATTTAGTTAGATAGAGACAGATTAGTGATATGTTGAATTGTAGTCGATTCGTCGACCGGACGTAGTAATGCTCAGCTTCATTGGTATCATAGCTCCACGACGCAGCTCTTGAGTAGACGGGTCGATCGATTCTTTTATATCTAAAGAATCGGTCGAGGCTGAATGTTACAACTAGAACGAATAATTCTTCCTACAATTTTTTTTCCAATCCTATAATTTATACAGATGGGAAATTTGACATTCCGGTTTGGGAGAGGTATTCCAGTCCGGGAGAGGAAGCTGGTTTTATATAATCGGGTCAATCAATAGATTTTCGGGTACAACTTCTATTTTAACAAACTAACAAATGAAGTTTCTTTTTTCTTTACTTCTTTCTAAAAGCAATCTTACCAACTAGTCCTATCCATATTTGTGGCCTACCTCCCCACCCGACGTTGCATCTTCTGTGCCCCAGTTCAGACTTGATAGAGTCGAACTGGGGAACTGGTCGGTGAAGAAGTCAATTGATTTCGTCAGAGAATACATGTGGGTGACGTCGACGACATCGTTGACGCCGCCGACAAAGCCAAAGTCGACGTAATCAACACTCTGCGTGCAGCTATCAAACCATTGACTGAAGAAGAAAAAAAAAAGACAGGTGGAGATCTCTTTTTCTACACGCAGTTATCAGTTGGGTTATTTAGCCACGGGAGGGATGGCGAGAAACGGAAGGAGTAGGCAGTCAGAAATTCATTTCTGCTAACTGGACTTTCTCAAACTGTTTCTTTTTAAGCACAAGGAAAATCTGTGCCAAGGCAACCGATGCAAAAAAAGCTATGAGACCCTGAATACGCAACGGGTCTTGGAGTACGACTTCAACTTCTCCCTGCCCAAATCCACCAACATTGGGGTTATTCGTCAATGGCTGATCGGCCTTGACGAACTCACCTTCCGAAACGATGAGCTCGAGGCCGGGGGGGACGGTATCAGTTGTTTCACGATTCTCGGATGACTCTTCGATAGTGATTTCGTATCCACCCTTTCCTTCTTTACGAACAACCCTCCCTATTTTTCCCGTTACTGAAGCGGTATAGACTGTGTTGTTGCTTCTGCTCCCATCTGGGTAGATTTGTCCCCTCCCCCTATTCCCCCCAACATAAATGGGATATTTCAGGAAATGAGCTTCTTTGTTAGTACCAGGGTCCGGTGAGATAATCGGAAATATGATTTCGCTGTATAATTTGCCCGGCACTGGTCCTACGACGATTACATTTTCTCTCCCGGGACGGTAACTCTGAAACGACAATTTCCCCAATTTCTCCTTCATTTCAACTGGGATGCGATTAGAAGGAGCCAACTCAAACCCCTCTGGTGGAATGAGGACAGCGCCGACATTCAACCCGCCTTTTTTCCCGTTTGCGAGTACTTATTTTATCTACGTATCATAGGGAATCTTAACAACTGCTTCAAATACAGTATCGGGAAGAACGGATTGCGGGGCCTCAAGATCCACAGGTTTCTTGGCTAGGTGACAATTGGCGCACACAATACGCCCCGTAGCTTCTCGGGGATTCTCATAATTCTGTTGTGCAAGAATCGGATATGCATTTGATACAGATGGACAGTTTAATTCACCGAAACCGATCGATACCGCAAGTGACAGAATCCACCACCACTTCTCCATCCAGTTATTCGTAATTCTTCTTCGCATAGATTGGTGATTAGTCTCAAGTCTTTGTACAAACGGGTTATGTGTCCGCTTGGTAGCAAATAATTTCTTCCTGTTCCAATTCTTTCCTCTTCTATAACCCTTCGATCATTATTAGCAGATGACAAACGAGAGGGGGGGGGGTGCAAATAACCCAAATGGGTGGACTAGTCTAGCCTGCTAGATGCAAATTCGGAGAAGTGGTTGTCACCCACTCATTGTATGATAAGTTGCTACAATCGAGGGAGATGTGCGACTCAAGTGACGAAAAATCCAATATTTGGATACTGTATCTAAAATAACTGGAAAGGTTGAGACGAGGCGAGAAATTACATATTTATCGGGAATTAGGCCGAAATGTTCGAAGAAGGAGCCTATGACTATTTCCCAACCATGGGGCGAGTGGAATCCTACACATAAATCAGTTAGTGAGGGAATGGAAAACGCTTTCGTCGTGTCATTCAAACTATAAAATGATTCCTGAATCCGGGAATTTGAAACTGCAAGTCTCTTTCGACCCGTTATAAGCAATAAAGCTGGGGTGGCAATACTAATTACATCGGTTACTAGCTGCAGCAGTAGCTGAATATTCAGTTCGTTATACATTATTGCCAATTGAGTAGTCTCGTCATATGCATTTGCATCGTAATTTTGCAACTGCGTATCTGCCAAATGTTCAGTCGCGTCATCTAACCAGAGCAATGCTTCTACCTCTCGGAGCTGCTTCAGAGCCTTTTCCTCTTGAAGGGGGTTGATAAACACCTGGGTTTGGGTAATGTTCCACCAGCCCCTAATCCAAGACTCTAAAAACCAATTTCTGAAACTGATTGGAATCGTGAGAGGGAGAAGCAGGAAACACCCAACATATTGAAGGGAAACTAATGCTTGGTTTTTAGCTAAGTCGAAATCATTATGTACCAATGCACTTGATTGGTTTGTCAATTCTGCCCCGAACCTGGATAAAGTGCGGGTTACAGACCGAGGCACCAAACTAATTGACTCATAGGCCGACGGAAAATTTGCTGATTCGTAACTAAATGATTTTTCAATCACTTTTTTGGTAGTTTGGAATGGGAGAAAGTTTACGGAGCAACGTGCTCCCTTGGCATCAAACTCATTTGAAGTCGCTTCAATCCAAGCTAATTTCCTACTTATTTCTTCCACACCATCCAACTTGTAAAAGACACATCCTTTTGCGGGAGGAAAATCATTCTCCAGTTTATCTTCTGAGAAACTAACTTTTTTCCTTCGTCTACTGATTGTTTCGCCATTCGTGTAACAACTTTGGCGAGATTTTAAAGATGTATCTTGGAGAAGCGAAGTATCTGGAAGGTTCGGCGAAGACGTATTCAAACAATTTCCTGTCAAAAAATTTTTTGCGCAATGGCATCCAATTGGAAACAATCCGAGTAGCTTTGTCCCGAAAATGAGTTTCAGGTCTTTTTGCATTCCCAAGATAGATATGCTAAATCTGTGCTCTAAGAGACTGCAATATATTAGATATCTAGATTTCTTGGATGCCGTGTTTGTGAGCGCTGTCGTAGCCCGCGGCAACTCCTCCGGTGTTGGGGGGGATAATTCCATTCGCACGAGAAGCGGGGAGTCGTTTATCAAGGGCTGTAGTTGCTTACTAGCCTCATAAGCTCTATCCGGGGAACGTTGTGGAGTACTAAAAAGCCGTCGAAGAATTCTTCGCTTCCAGTGATGTAATCGCATATATTAACTGTAACTATCTATCAATCGGGAGGAGGAAATAGGCGAAGTACGAGACTAATCAGATAAATTCTTGTAATTAGGATATCCCTTCTTTGCTTCGGACCCCCCCCCTCCAAACTTTCTCCCTTCGTAGCTCCCTCCACTCCAGTAGTCTCGCATCTTTTCGCAAATCATCCGGTTCTGAAATTCGATAAATTTTAAAAACCTTCAATCGATACGCGTGGGAAACGAGCGGGTTCGGCAGCTTTTTCTTCCATATCTCCTAGGGCTAAACCTTCACCGATCCTAGTTAGTGGGATATTTCGCCGACCCCTGACTTTCAGGTAGAGAATTCGGCGTGGATAAAAGCCCCCCCTACTTTCTAATCCAACCGCTTCCACATCTTTTAGTACAAGTCGAATGTGGATGCGACGATTCTTTCCGGGAAAACCCCACCGAAAGATGGAAGAAAACCCCTCTCGCTTATCAAACAAGTTGTATCCGCCCCCCACGTTCCGAAACGCAGTACACCATAGATACAGCCCGAGAAAGAGGCCTGCAATCCCGTAAAAAAACATTACAACACCCTGTGGGATAGAAACAATGTGTTCGGATGAAAGTCCGGGGATCAGATCTTTCCCGACCCAGCTAGAGAATCCCACTGGTAGAAAACCTGTTGCGCCGCAGACAAGGATACAAGCCCAACATGAATTTGCAAATGTACGAGAGCCTTTTATGAAATCTACTTGGATCCATTTGGAGCGGCAATTCATTACTATTTCCTCACAGATTGCGTAATAGATGGATTAGCCATTTTGTCATCAATTTTGCTTCCCCCATTTCCTTATTCAGTCCATCACCTCCGCTTGTTTGCGACTTATTCGCGTTTGATAACGAAGTGCAAAGATGGGGTTCAAACATAGCATATGGGATGGGGTAGTTATCTACATGTATCTCACCCTAAGAACAAATAATCAATCTATATCTCATTTCTGTATGAAATGAAAATGAGACATAGATTGATTGGAGTAGCATTCTTTCCCGAGCTTGTTGGGACGGGGATAACCACCAAGAAAGAGGGAGTTCATCTTGATTAAGTATTAGCTGAGACTAGACTTCGAATTCAATTGGTATCAGGAAGTCACCGAGCGGTTTGCTCCGTCTCCAGAAAATGGGAAGCGAATTATAGGATTTCATCCCGCTCCACATATAGAAATGAAATAGCCATTGCAACTGCTGGAAACACCGAACCGACTAGGGGTACGAAAATAGAGGGTAGATAAGATGCTGCCATGATAAAGTTACCTCAACTACAATAAAGAAAAGAAGAAATTTATTTATACAACGATATATCTCTGTTTCACTCTTCTTTCTAATATCTAATGATATTCCCTTTGTTCCAGAAAGAAAAGGGGTTTACAGGCTTCCAGTAAAATAATCTAATTTGGATTTTTCATTTTTTGGGGTTTATCGGGGAGGGAACGAGTACGCCAACACCAAAAGATCCGAGAAATTTTTCATTACAAAGAAGAAACGGAAATAACGATTGTTTTCCCGTTTATTGGTGAAGAGGTAAGATGTGGCTGATTTAGAAATACGAGAAATAAAATTTGGAACGAATTCAATTTCTTTTACAAGGAGCTAATGAATAAAGCTCAGGTATTTCGCCCAAAACACCCTTCAAGAGATTACGTGGAACGATCGAATCGAGGAGCCCATTATCAAATAAAGACTCAGCTGCTTGAAAGCCATCAGGTATCTTTTGACGCAATGTTTGTTCAATTACCCTTTTACCGGCGAATGCTATATACGCTTTGGATTCGGCAATAATTATATCCCCCAACATGCCAAAACTGGCAGTGACACCCCCTGTGGTTGGATAGGTAAGAATCGATATATGAAGTAATTTTTTTTGAACTTGATGGATTTGCAAGACGGACGATATTTTAGCCATTTGCATCAAGCTCAACGTTCCTTCCTGCGTACGCGCTCCCCCGGAAGCACAAATTAAGACCAACGGCGAAGATTTGTCCGTGGCATATTCAATTAAGCGAGTAATCTTTTCACCTACGACAGAACCCATGCTGCCCCCCATGAAGTGGAAGTCCGTAACACCAAGTGCGATAAGTGTTCCATTTAGATATCCTATACCTGTTTGAACGGCGTCGGTTAAACCCGTTTTTTCTTGAGAAACAGCTACCCGATTCTGGTGGGAATCCTCGTCGGAAAAATCTAAAACATCTTTTGCAGTCATGTCTTCATCCATGGGAATCCACGTGTTGCGATCGATCAAAAGTTCGATCCTTTCCATACTATTCATTGAAAGATGATAACCGCGTTCTTCACAAACACTTCTATTCTGTCTCAAAAATTTTGCATGAAGCATATTTCCGCAGTTATCGCATCGAGCCCGTAATCCTCTATTCGTGTTAACACTTATCCGCTTCTCTCTTTCTTTTTCAGTTGAGATAGAGCCTCTCGTAGCTTCCTCGGGGAAAGCTCCAATCAATCCACCAAATTTGCGCTTATCTTCAAACCAATTTATTACAGACGTAAAAATCTCCTCATCTGTTGTTTCCCCTTAGCCCGTGGAAAAAATAAAATTTGAATAGATTTTCTATGATGTGACGAACTTCTCCTCCAATTGAAGTAGGTATCAACAAATCGGGATCAAATCCAAGTTTATTGACCCAATAAATAATTGGCAATTAGTAACTAATTGGCAATTGACTAGTTATCTATCAAATCAATCATATTATAGGTATTCAATTTCTATTATCCAACGAAACAAGCGAAGCTATATGCTGTGAAACTCAACATGGTAGAGGTGTTTCTAATAAAGTGTTGAGTTTAACTTCAGACTACTCGTTCGTATCTCGTAATTTTGCAATACGAGTTGGTAGGGATTCGAACCCTCGGATTCACATTTCGAGACTATGTGCTTCTCAGTTTCCGTCATTGATTAACCAACCTTAATACGTATCGCGTATCGGGAGTATGGGGAAAATTAACTACTTCCCGATACTCCTAATATGTCTGACAACTGTTGCGGAACGGATACCAGTAGTAAATAGCTACGGAGATCCAAATCTATTTACAACGTATCAATTGTTTCGAATTCAAATTTGATTGCTTTCCATATCTCGCATGCGGCAGCCAATTCCGGACTCCACTTACTAGCTTCGCGAATAATTTCATTACCTTCACGAGCGAGATCGCGACCCTCATTACGGGCCTGTACGCAAGCTTCTAATGCCACTCGGTTGGCTACCGCACCGGGTGCATTTCCCCAAGGATGTCCCAAGGTTCCTCCACCGAACTGTAAGACAGAGTCGTCCCCAAAGATTTCGGTTAGAGCGGGCATGTGCCAGACGTGGATACCCCCCGAAGCTACGGGGAGTACACCCGGCATAGATACCCAATCTTGCGTGAAATAGATACCACGGCTACGATCTTTCTCGATATAGTCGTCGCGAAGTAAATCGACGAAACCTAAAGTGACTTCTCGTTCCCCTTCTAGTTTGCCTACTACAGTTCCGGCGTGTATATGATCCCCACCGGACATACGTAATGCTTTGGCCAATACGCGGAAATGTATACCGTGATTTCGTTGTCTATCGATCACGGCATGCATCGCACGGTGAATATGAAGAAGCAGTCCATTGTCTCGGCAGTAAAAAGCTAAGCTTGTATTTGCGGTAAACCCTCCGGTCAGATAGTCATGCATGACTATTGGTGCACCCAACTCCCTAGCAAAAACAGCTCTCTTCAACATTTCTTCACACGTACCTGCAGTAGCATTTAGGTAATGCCCCTTGATTTCGCCCGTTTCAGCCTGGGATTTGAAAAGAGCTTCTGCTACGAATAAGAAGCGATCTCTCCAACGCATGAATGGCTGGGAATTTACGTTTTCATCATCTTTCGTAAAATCAAGTCCACCACGAAGGCATTCATAGACGGCTCTACCATAATTTTTAGCAGACAGACCTAATTTTGGCTTGATTGTACATCCCAATAAGGGACGTCCATATTTGTTCAGTTTATCCCTTTCGACCTGAATGCCATGAGGCGGTCCAATGAAAGTTTTGGAATAAGCAGGGGGAATTCGGAGGTCTTCCAAGCGTAGGGCGCGTAGAGCCTTAAATCCGAAAACATTACCTACAATGGAGGTGAACAAATTGGTGACAGAACCTTCTTCGAATAGATCCAAAGGATAAGCTACATACGCAATATACTGGTTCTCTTCTCCAGCGACGGGTTCGATGTCGTAGCATCGGCCCTTGTAACGGTCAAGACTGGTCAACCCATCTGTCCATACAGTGGTCCACGTACCCGTGGAGGATTCCGCAGCTACCGCAGCTCCGGCTTCCTCAGCTGGTACTCCGGGCTGCGGGGTCATTCGGAAGGCTGCTAAGATATCGGTATCTTTGGTCTTGTATTCGGGGGTGTAATAGGTCAGTCGATAATCTTTGACACCAGCTTTGAATCCAACACCTGCCTTAGTCTCCGTTTGTGGTGACATGGGTTTGTTCCTCCCTATGACTAAATTAGTAAATCTTGCAAAGATGAGATCTGCTCGGCATAGGTAGAGTATTTCGATGTGAAACGCGAAGTGGATATAGTTCAACCCGCGCATGATACTTATACCTGTCAAAACTCCATTTAAAGCATGGAACATTATCATTTTATACCGCGTCTCACGCGGGGTGCAACTAATCAATCCGTTTTCTTACAGAAACTGCTTAAGAAGCAGCATTCTGCCTCATCCCAATACATTGACTCGGGAATCTCTTCGTGGTTAGACTGGTCGATAGAATACGAACTAAATAATTGCCAATCTCTCGCGTTTAATGGTCAATCTCGTTTGAAAGAGAGGAGAACGCGTACCCCAATAATGAAGATTCAATGAATAGAGCGCAGATTTCATCCTTCTCTCGATCGTATACAAAACGAAGGATAAGTTTGCTTCATCTGCGGTTCGGTTTACCCCCCCCCCCCCTCCTATTTCATTTATCTATAGCTACATCTGCGAAACGAATTTAAATAAAGGGGAGTGAATGGGAAGGGGGCGATTAACTCCTTCCTTCCCATCGACCACTCAACGATGAAATACCATATATTTCTATCGATTCAGTAATCAAATAAAGATAATACACCGAAATAGTATAGTTACGAAAACCATTTCTCTCTCTTTCGAAATTTCTGAATTGGTGGAAAGAAACGTGGGCTATATCACTCAGATCATTGGACCAGTGTCGGATGTGGCTTCCTCGCCGGGGAAAATGCCCAATATCTACAACTCACTAATAGTCAGGGGACAAAATCCAGCAGGTCAAGAGATTAATGTTACTTGTGAGGTCCAACAATTATTAGGTAATAATGAAGTGAGAGCTGTAGCTATGAGTGCCACAGACGGTTTGATGAGAGGTATGGGTGCTGTTGATACGGGAGCCCCCCTCAGTGTTCCCGTTGGTGAAACTACTCTGGGACGAATATCCAATGTCCTTGGCGAACCCGTAGATAATTTGGGTCCCGTACAAGCTAGTACGACATTTCCGATTCACAGGTCCGCCCCGGCATTTACCCAGTTGGATACCAAATTATCGATTTTCGAAACGGGTATAAAGGTTGCGGATCTCTTGGCTCCGTATCGGAGAGGCGGAAAAATCGGGTTATTTGGTGGGGCTGGGGTTGGAAAGACGGTTCTTATTATGGAATCAATCAATAATATTGCGAAAGCTCATGGAGGTGTATCCGTATCTGGCGGGGTAGGAGAACGTACACGTGAAGGTAATGACCTTTACATGGAAATGAAAGAGTCAAAAGTTACTAATGAACAAAACATTTCGGAATCAAAGGTGGCTCTGGTTTATGGTCAGATGAATGAACCACCGGGAGCTCGTATGAGAGTTGGCTCAACTGCTCCAACAACGGCGGAATACTTTCGAGATGTTAACAAGCAAGATGTACTCCTATTTATTGACAACATTTTCCGCTTCGTCCAGGCGGGATCGGAGGTCTCGGCGTTACTGGGTAGGATGCCTTCCGCCGTGGGTTATCAACCGACCCTTGGTACAGAAATGGGATCATTGCAGGAGAGAATTACTTCCACCAAGGAGGGATCAACAACTTCCATTCAAGCTGTTTACGTACCTGCCGATGATTTGACTGACCCGGCTCCCGCCACGACATCTGCACACCTAGACGCTACTACCGTGCCTTCGAGGGGATTAGCGGCGAAAGGTATTTATCCAGCCGTAGACCCGCTGGATTCGACCTCGACTATGTTACAGCCTTGGATTGTGGGTGAGGAGCATTACGACACGGCACAGGGAGTTAAGCAAACTTTGCAACGTTACAAGGAACTTCAAGATATTATAGCTATTCTCGGACTAGACGAGTTATCCGAGGAAGATCGCCTGACGGTAGCTAGAGCTCGGAAAATAGAACGTTTCTCATCGCAACCCTTCTTCGTGGCAGAAGTTTTCACCGGCTCCCCGGGTAAGTACGTCAGTTTATCAGAAACCATTAAGGGATTTCAAATGATTCTTCCTGGAGAGTTGGATAATCTCCCCGAACAAGCTTTTTACTTAGCTGGCAATACCGACGAAGCCACTGCGAAAGCTGCGGCTTTACAAGCGGAGGGTCAGTAAAAGAAATGGTATTGAATCTTCGCGTAATGGCCCCTAATCGAATAGTTTGGAATTCCGAGGTTTGGGAAATCGCTTCATCCACCAATAGTGGTCAGGTTGGTATACTACCCAATCACGCGCCGCTTCTTACAGCTTCGGATATGGGAGTTTCGAAAATACGTCACGATGGGCAGTGGTCTTCAATGGCGCTGATGGGCGGCTTCGCCATGGTAGATAACAATCGGGTAACAATATTAGTTAACGAAGCGGAAAGAGCTACCGAAATCGATCCCGACGAAGCTCGAAGAACTTTTCAGATGGCTCAGGCTGACTCAGCTAAGGCAGAAGGCAAGAAAAGAGTAATAGAAGCCAACTCAGCTTTTAAAAGAGCGAAGGCCAGACTAGAAGCTTCAACTGCGGCTTGACGCATCTCCTCTAAGTCCAGAAGCACTAGGTGATTCGGTAGTCCTATGATAATACTATCGTGCCACGCGCAAAAACCTCTGATGTGTCTCATATGCAGTAAAACTTATTAGATACCAATTTAATCATCACGGTATCTAGTAAGTGTTACCTACTATTGGATTCGAACCAATGACTCTCGCCGTATGAAAGCGATACTCTAACCGCTGAGTCAAGTAGGCTGCCATCAATTTGTCCCACGTCACTTTTTATACCTCTACCTGTCGAGGTGCGTGACTCATATATAGATACCTCTATTATACCCGAAAAAATAGCTAGACACAACAGCATGTTTCATCACTTGAGAAATATTCGATCCCATATATATATATCGCTTCTTTCAAAACGATTCGTTGACTTGACAAAAATTAATTGATACCGATGAAGTTATTTCATATATGATCAAATGGATCAAGGGCTATAGCTCAGCGGTAGAGCGCTTCGTTTACACGTGCGCCGATGTCTCTTCCTCACGAGATTTGTCGAAACCCAACGATTTGTGTGAAACTCCGCATGATAGTTTTTTGTTTCACTTGAAGCGGAGAATACGGAAGGAACCAGTAGCATGACAGATGGGTTGACCAAAACGAGGTAAGTCAACCCCCAGAAGTTGATATGGTGAGTAAGTGGCTTATCCGGCGCCGGAAGTGGTGGGGGCGGCGCGAGTACCCCAGGTGAGATCTCTTCTTTGTCTCACGAACTTTCGGGTAGAGAAAGTGTTGCACACCGCTTCCAAGCGACAGAGAATATTTGATATCGCGAGGTGGACCTGTGTCCCTAGAGGCAAACCTGTGTCAACGCGGCGTTAGTGACCTTCTCAAGGTACTTCGGGATTGCTTGATTTACTTCTTCTTTCCCCATGTAGTTCCTCGGAAATAATTTTTGGGGGAAAAAGGGTTGGTGCATCAGCAATTGACTGTTTTTGCCGACTAAATTGGGGAGCAGCTGGCAGGAGAGCCCTATGCCGTAGAAGCGGCATGTTGGGTTTGCCACACAGTTCGAAAACGTTTCTCCACATTCCGATCCGCATGACTGGGAGTGTCTGCGGCTTGAATCCGTATAGTCCTAACTCGAAGAAAAAGGAGTGGAAGGTCGTTGGCACACCGTATGTCTACCCAATCAATCCAAGTTGTCTATTTAAATGACTATATTATCACATCTAAATTATTAAGCTTTTCCCTTTCTAGTGAGATATATATATATGTCAGTTCTTTGATGCAGTTAATCACTAATTGAATCGGAGATATGTGCAGGCAATTTGTTGAAAGTTACGAATCACCCAAATTTTCTGCTAGAGATCCGACATTGCCATTCTCGGAAATAGAAAGCTAACACCCCTCTCCACTTCTCATTATCGATGGGGTAACTACCGGTATAGTCAAACTAAAAATTTAATTCACTTCCCCAAGGGGGTTATACGTGCCAAACCCATTGCAGCATAGCAAGACAATGGCTATTTACCAACCCAGATGTCGACACCTTTTCGTTTAGCTCCAGGTTTATCAACTAAATTAAAAAATTGAGGCGAAAGGGGTATGCAAATGTTTCTGCTCCACCAATATGACTCCTTCTGGATTTTTCTGCTAGTATCTATATCTATTCCCTACTTAGCTTTTTCGATTCCCGGATTTATTGCTCCTGCCCGGGAAGGACCGGAGAAGTTAACAAGTTACGAGTCGGGCATTGAGCCGAAGGGAGATACTTGGATTCGATTTCAGATACGTTATTACATGTTTGCTTTGGTTTTCGCGGTCTCCGACGTCGAAACCGTATTTCTCCATCCTTGGGCTGTTTCTTTCAGGGAATTGGGACTATTTGCTTTCATCGAAGTGATCATTTTCATCTTTATATTAGTAGTTGGTTTGGTTCACGCATGGCGAAAAGGAGCATCGGAATGGCGTCAACTTCCGAATATTCGGGTGAAAGCGGCAGAGAGAGAGTCGAACCCCGCGGTGTAGATATCCCCCTCAATTCGGCGGAGCCTCCCCTCCCCGAATGGGGTGTGTCGAATTCAATTTTTTTAGCTAATATGAGTGATTTCTCCAACTGGTCCAGACTTTCCAGTTTGTGGCCACTTCTATATGGCACCAGCTGCTGCTTCACCGAATTTGCCTCCCTAATTGGTTCACGATTTGATTTTGACCGATACGGTCTAGTACCCAGATCCAGTCCTAGGCAGGCAGACCTAGTTGTTACCGCTGGCACTGTAACCATGAAGATGGCCCCGTCCCTCGTAAGACTCTACGAGCAAATGCCTGATCCGAAGTATGTAATCGCTATGGGAGCTTGCACCATTACAGGGGGCATGTTTAGCACAGATTCCTACAGCACCGTTCGCGGGGTAGACAAATCAATTCCCGTTGATATCTATTTGCCGGGTTGCCCACCCAAACCTGAAGCTATTACTGATGCCGCAACAAAACTCCGTAAGAAAATTGCTAGAGGAAGTTTCATAGATCGGGCTTCCCGCCCCACCCGAACGAAATACCCCAACCTAAATCATCGATTTCGCTTCGTACCTAGCATTCATATAGGTAAATACAATCAAGAATTAACTAATTGTGACACAAAGCTCCTATCAAATAATTTATCGGAAAACTTTCAAAAGCTTGGAGATAGGCCTGAGAAGTAAGTATCAGAAGTAGGCGAATAACTAGATTTTATTTCATACCTGGATAAAAAGGGAGAGGTATCAACCAATATGAACACTATCGATAGGGATAAGTTCAATATCGAGACGCGGGGTCGATTATCCGCTTGGTCAACCAAACATAAGTTTTCCCACCGACCTTTGGGTTATGATTACAGGGGTGTCGAGACTTTGCAAATCAAGTCGGAGGAGTGGTTGTCTGTAGCTGTCGCCCCATATGCTTACGGCTTCAATTACCTGCGCTCCCAATGCGCTTACGACTCGGCACCGGGAGGGTCTTTAGTCAGTGTATACCACCTGACACAGATGCGAGATCAGCCAGATCAACCCGAGGAAGTGTGTACAAAAATATTTGTTCCAAGAAAAGACCCTAAAATACCTTCGGTTTACTGGGTTTGGAAAAGCTCAGATCTCCAGGAACGTGAATCCTATGACATGTTGGGAATAATCCATCAGGGTCATCCGCACCTTAGGCGTATACTGATGCCTGAAAGTTGGGTAGGGTGGCCTCTACGCAAAGATTACGTCGTACCCAATTTCTACGAGTTACAGGATGCCTATTAATTCGTACGAGGGTGAAAGAAGAAATTGGTCTCGTCTGAAAACTTACTTCCCGACCGTCGGGATACCGTTACCTACCATCTAATCCTTACCAAAACTGTTTACGGTTACCAAGCTCTCGAGTAACCCACCCAGTTTTCAAGATACTTCCCGGTTTTTGGTTAGCTCCTTCAGGGCTGGTTGATTTTCTGCAATACCAGAACTGGTTTGGCTTATCTCACAAACCATTTGGATGCCAAGAACCAGATTTGAACTGGTGACACGAGGATTTTCAGTCCTCTGCTCTACCGACTGAGCTATCTCGGCCGATTCATTTACGGATGAAACTCAACTAGAAATCAGTGAAGTTTATTTTTAAACTCCAGCTTCTTGCCTAGTCAAACCGTTGATCTCGCCTTCGTCGACCTGTTTGACACAGTATCGCTTCCAGTAAATAAAGTCTGGAGGGGGAGGGGGCTCGACTGAGCCATTCACGTATATTAAAAGCCTGAATGGCTCACCTGCGAAGTGTTTCGGAAAGACCGAAGAAAATAAAATTGAAGTGGCTTCCGTGTTTTGCTTTCGAACAAATTGTGTGAATCCGAACAACCTGAAATGGGTTAATTGAAGTGTCTCGTTGGGGATAGAGGGAGTCGAACCCTCACGGTCGAAACCAACGGATTTTCGTTCTACTGCAACTTGCGCCGCTACTTCTTATCTCATTAAGTGTGTAGAATGGGACTCTACCTCCATTCACGAAAGTATCATTTTCTGCTACCGGCTCGCTTGCTGAATAATTTTCATTGGAATGGAGTGGGATCCTGCAACAGGTAAGAGGGGAATATGCGGACTGACAATAGTAGAAGGAGTCTACTTAGTGTTGCATTACCAAGTACGAACAGAATTTCGTGAATGAATGCTGGGCCCAAACCGAGGGGTCCGCGTCCGAATAAGAAAAGAATTAAAATTTTATTCCCTTACCGGATTTCAGTCTTATACTTATACTTCCACATCTTATCCCATGCAGTTAACCACGCAAAAAAGTTAGATATTCAGTTATTTCGAGAACTAGTAACTAACAGACTGCTCGTTGGAATGGCCCCCGTCGAGTCTCTGCACCTATCTCGCCTCATCGCCCGAAATTCATCTGAATAATACAAGATTTGGCTCAGGATTGCCCGATAAATGGTCCCAGGTTCCCCTGAATCTGGGGACTGCCACTTGATACGTCTCCATACCCAGGCTCAATCTGGTTGAGTCCGCTGCGTCTACCATTCCGCCATATCCCCACCCTTTAGGCCCCAACGAACTGACGAGAAGAGATAGATAACCACAGATATGTGTCTGAAAACTTTCGGCGTGCTTAGACCTACTAATCCGCCTACCCCAGGCGGACTCCATTTCGTCCACCCTTAATTTGAAATAGTCCGGAACCGTGACATAATCTGTCTACACAATTTCTTTGGTGTAGTAGGCTTCTAACTAATAGGAAAAAAGAGACGAATTTGGTTCATTATCTCGCACTTCAAGTAAAAAAATGCATGTAATTCAACTTGTCGACGACGAGTTAATTGCTTCCCAAAAGTTGAGTTTCTATTATAGAAGTATATATGAATGCACTACTTGAAGCAATATATTATATTCGCCAATCAGTTTGATTTTTTTTGATGAAATTTTTATGTAAATGGATATGTTATAACGTCTCTATTTGGCATTACGAATCGCTGGCAGTTTTCGTCTACCCCTCCCCCCCCCCCCCCCACCTCTTTCTGAACTGCTGATAACAAATTGAATATTTATTAGTCACTATTCATATGTTATGATTGTCACAGATATCAATCCTGACTGACTTCTATTTCCCTCGCCAGCAGTTGTAGGTGGTATCTCTGTGCTGATCCCATAAGTTTATTCCCCAACTATAAAACGTTTACAGAAAAGGAGTTTTCACGTCTCGCTACCGAGGACCTCGCTTGAAAATGATACGTCGCCTAAAGAATTTACCGGGGCTTACGGGTGGGGGTGAAACACCCAACCTGGGAGAATTTCGAGTTGCTACCGATCAATCAGCTTCAAGAAAAATTTCTCAATTCTGTGTGCGTTTGGAGGCCAAACAAAGACTACGTTTCAATTACGGATTAACAGAACGACAATTACTGAGATACGTACGTATCGCTAGAGGAACTAGGGGTTCAACGGGCCAAGTACCGCTGCAATTACTTGAGATGCGTCTGGATAATGTTATTTTTAACTTAGGTATGGCTTCCACGATTCCTGCCGCTAGACAGTTAGTTAATCACAGACATATTTTAGTGAACAATCGTATTGTAGATATACCAAGCTACCGCTGCAAGCCGAAAGATATCATCACTGTTCGAAATCGACCAACTTCCTGTAATGCGCTGAAGGGTGAGTCTCCCGGGGGGGACAAAATACCGGATCACTTGACCGCTTCTCTGTCGGAAGGGAACAGGCCTACAGGGTTGGTGAATCGCGTTGTCAATCGAGAATCTGTCAATTTGAATATAAATGAATTGTTAGTTGTTGAGTATTACTCCCGCAAAGCTTAATGATCATTTACTGATTCAAAAATTTAATCGAGTTATTTGGAGGTCTCTACAATGGAAACCCAGGCAAAGCAATTGGGATGATAGAATTCAGGAGGCAGATTACTCGGAAAAGAAAATAACGAAAGTTTATTGGTCTGGCTTGTTACTTCTTCCGAGCAGAAATTAACTTAGAATTTTCTGCCTTATAGATAAATACTCCGGTTTTGGGCAATTTAATTCGGTATGCGGTGAATTATCCGAATCACTGGTCCACGTCACTTCAACGAAATTCCTAATCAGCCAAAGTATTACCAGCTCTTACTGCTTCTACTGAGACGGTCCCTTAGCTTTTTTTCGGACAGCTTGATTCGAAACCCGGACTCCAACCTGTCTTTTCCGAATCGGCTATTTAGCTAGATTTCGATAAAGAAGAGAAGGAAGATAGCCTTGGAGAGGTAAAAATAGAGAAAGGAAAGGGAGGGATTCGAACCCTCGGTAGCTAGAAATCTACTTAGCATTTCCGGTGCTACGCCTTAAACCGCTCGGCCACCCTTCCTGGGGTTCATCGATTAAGTTATTCGACATATTTTAGGGATTTAGGTAGTAAAATGGCAAGTGACTTGCGAGTAGTAGTTGGGAACAATCTCTTTTCCGAAGTGCAAATCAGGCAGGGGTAAAAAATTCAACGCGACTTGGCGCTTTACTAATTTTTCCTTCCATATTATCGGCTAAGCATACCTTTCCTTTTGCAACCTCAATTGATGTACCAGTAATAGGTGGGGTGCAAAAGAAAAACAAGGAGTCGAAATTGATTACGCCTAGATCTCAGAGAAATGACAACTTTATCGACAAAACTTTCACAATTCTAGCGGATATTTTGTTGCAAATCTTACCCACCACTAAGAGAGAGAGGGAAGCTTCTACATACCACAGGGATGGTGCGATTCGATAAGGCAAGCAATTTATCATTACTCAATATAAGTTGAATAAATTACAGCTTCGATAAGCCCACATTTCCCAGAGGTGTGTCTCGATTGCCAGACAAACCCTTCGGTCGCGTATCCACGATTGATGCAGCCTCGGAAGCTACGGCTCCCACTTCCCACGGATTTCGGTATCAAGCAAGCAGGAGGTTAAATCCATAAATTGATGTGTAATACGTGGTAATTTCATGAGTAAGCACAGGGAGGGGGCAGGCACCACGTGAAGGAATCGGCAATACAAAATCTCCGTCAATTTTGAGTTTCGACAGATATCGCCTGCTCTCGGTAACTTCGAAGTCGCGGTAACGGCCAGTAGCGATTGGGGCAACAAACATCCATCCCGTTTGCAGCTTGGATACCCTCAAAATCATCGGAGATTGCTGAAGTGAATAACCCCTCAAAAAAGGAAACGTTGGGAACGAATAAATTGACAAGGGATTCGTTGTTACTGCTGTTGCCACGAGGGAATGGCGCAACCGCCTCAGAAAATTCTTTGCGAGAAGGATGGTTAGATACCAGCTTCATGAAACACTAACCCCCGCTTGGTTTCCTTGGTTTCAGTTTGGGAGTAAAAATAACTAGGTCACTTGGAATGCTATTTCTTACCCGCGAATCGAGCGGGAGGAGCCGTATGAGTTGGGAACCTCATGTGCGGTTTCGAAGCGGGGCTTATTCGTATAAGCAACCGTAACGGATGTCGGCCCAATCCGAAGGAGAATATGCAGAAGCTTTATGAAGCTACTACAAAGCCATGCGTTTGGAGGTTGATTCCTATGACCGAAGTTACATACCTCATAATATAGGCCCTACTCACACAAGCAATGGAAAACATGCAAGAGCTTTGGAATACTACTTTCAAGCACCGGAGCGGAATTCTTCTCCGCCACAAGCTTTTAATAATATGGCTGCGATCTGTCACCACGTGCGACTACCTGCGCTTCAGGATTCTTCGGTTTATAAATACTCAACCAATGAAAAGGGCTTCCCCCAAGCATACTTCCGAACGGGAGCTGCCTCGAGCTGCGGGATTCGGCCTCTTTCGAAGCAATCCAGGTTTGGAGGAGGAAGGTAGCCTAACTGTCTCATGGATAACTGACTGAATCGAAGAATAAAGCACCGCAAAGATTCGTCATTGAAAATCTGGGTCGATACGATGAGATTGGTCCATCAAAAAAGTTATACAATTTTTCTCTGTAGTAGAGATGATTGGGAAAGAATAAGTGGCGGACCACGGTGTAGTATCAAATCCTAAAGGAAAAATTTTTCCAATCCAAAAAAATCCAAGTCGAGATGGGGTAGTTAGTGTCAAAAGAGGTTATTACTCCTTTCCTCTTGTTCTTTTAACTGGGAGTACGGAAAAAATTTTATTCGAGACGGATGAAATCATAAACCTGACTATTCTTAGTTCCTCCGAAGTTTGAAAGTAATCCCTATTTCTTTGTTAGGGGACAGAAAGCCAGTAACGGAGTTGTCTGAGCCGTATGAGGTGGGAAACCCCCAAGTTCGGTTCTAAAGGAGGGGGTTTGAAAATAATCACCCATTCTGATCGAGGGGAACAGGCCATTCACCAAGGAAATTTAGAGATTTCGGAGGCTTGGTTTGATCAAGCTGCTGAGTATTGGAAACAGGCAGTAGCACCTTCCCCCGGTAATTACATTGAAGCACAGAATCGGTTAAAAATTACGGGACGCTCTTCTTTGTTTAACTAATCCGTGGGGGGAAGCGGAGCGACATGAAACAGAAAGGTTAACAAATGGAGTTGATAGATAGAGGTTCCTGCTTGCTCGACATCGACTTTGCCACCCCCCCTCCCTACCGAACGGATGATCAATCCTATCAAGTCCATTAGGCACTATTGGGTCGTGTAATAATACCATCAAACGCCTACCCCGCATAACTTCTTCACAGCAGTTGCTCGAGTTTCAAACTCAAGGGAAAAGGGAATAGATTACTACATGTTGGTAAAAACTCTAGTTCTTGGAAGTTTCGTATCTTCCGTTGGTAGGTTGTTGCTATCCCCTGTCCGAAGAGAGGAGAGTCCCGATGACTATTCGTTCGCCAGAACCAGAAGTCAAGATTATGGTGGAGAAGGATCCCGTGAAAACCTCTTTTGAGAGATGGGCCCAACCCGGACATTTCTCGAGAAATTTGGCTAAGGGTCCTAGTACCACCACATGGATTTGGAACCTACACGCCGATGCCCACGACTTCGATAGCCATACCAATGATTTGGAGGATATATCCCGTAAAATATTTGGTGCTCATTTTGGTCAGCTAGCCATTATTTTCATTCGGTTGAGTGGCATGTACTTTCACGGGGCTCGTTTTTCCAATTATGAGGCGTGGCTGAATGATCCCACTCATGTGAAACCTAGTGCCCAGGTTGTTTGGCCAATAGTGGGTCAAGAGATACTTAATGGAGATGTAGGTGGAGGGTTCCAGGGTGTGCAGATAACGTCGGGGTTTTTCCAACTTTGGCGAGCTTCCGGAATAACTAGTGAGTTACAGCTCTATTGCACAGCTGTGGGTGCTTTAATTTTTGCCGGATTAATGTTTTTTGCCGGTTGGTTTCACTACCACAAAGCTGCCCCAAAACTAGCTTGGTTCCAGAACGTTGAATCAATGCTAAATCACCATTTGGCGGGTCTATTGGGGTTGGGATCTCTAGCGTGGGCGGGACATCAGATACATGTTTCACTACCAATTAACCAACTATTAGATGCAGGAGTTGACCCCAAAGAAATACCCCTTCCTCACGAACTCATTCTTAATCGTGATCTTCTAGCTCAGGCGTATCCGAGTTTTGCGAAAGGACTGATCCCGTTTTTTACTCTTGACTGGTCAGAATATTCAGATTCTTCGACTTTCCGTGGAGGGTTGAACCCAGTGACGGGGGGTTTGTGGCTGACTGATGCCGCACATCACCACTTAGCTATTGCCGTTCTTTTTTTGGTAGCCGGTCACATGTACAGAACCAACTGGGGTATTGGACATAGCACAAAGGAAATTCTGGAAGCTCATAAAGGCCCCTTCACGGGTGAGGGCCACAAAGGTCTTTACGAAATTTTAACGAGTTCGTGGCATGCTCAATTAGCGATCAATCTTGCCATGCTAGGTTCTTTGACAATTATTGTGTCCCATCACATGTATGCAATGCCCCCGTATCCTTACTTGGCCACCGATTATGCCACACAACTTTCCTTGTTTACGCATCATATGTGGATAGGGGGGTTTTTAGTAGTTGGTGCAGCTGCACACGCAGCTATTTTTATGGTAAGAGATTATGATCCAACTACTCAATACAACAATTTGTTAGACCGTGTCATTCGGCACCGCGACGCAATAATTTCACATCTCAACTGGGTCTGCATCTTCCTAGGTTTTCATAGCTTCGGTCTATACATCCACAATGACACTATGAGTGCTTTGGGACGTCCCCAAGATATGTTTTCGGATACCGCCATTCAGTTACAACCGATATTTGCTCAGTGGGTGCAAAATACCCACGCCTTGGCTCCCGGATCAACTGCACCTAACGCGGCGGCGGGTACTAGTTTAACCTGGGGTGGCAGCGACTTAGTTGCTGTAGCCGGCAAAGTTGCCATAGCCCCGATTCCGTTAGGTACTGCAGATTTTCTGGTACACCACATCCACGCATTCACGATTCATGTTACTGTATCAATTTTATTGAAAGGCGTTTCATTTGCACGCAGTTCCCGACTAATACCCGACAAGGCAAATCTTGGTTTTCGTTTTCCCTGCGACGGTCCCGGCAGAGGAGGTACCTGCCAAGTATCTGCTTGGGATCACGTCTTCCTAGGACTATTCTGGATGTACAACTCGATTTCAGTAGTTATATTTCACTTCAGCTGGAAGATGCAATCTGATGTATGGGGCAGCATAAGCGAACAGGGGGTGGTAAATCACATCACTGGGGGAAACTTCGCACAAAGTTCAACAACGATTAATGGATGGTTACGAGATTTTTCGTGGGCACAGGCTTCTCAAGTCATTCAATCATATGGTTCTTCGTTATCCGCGTATGGTCTTCTATTTCTGGGGGCTCACTTCGTTTGGGCTTTCAGTCTAATGTTTTTATTTAGTGGTCGCGGATACCGGCAAGAACTCATTGAATCCATTGTTTGGGCTCATAACAAACTAAAAGTTGCTCCCGTTACCCAGCCTAGAGCCCTGAGTATTATACAGGGACGTGCTGTGGGAGTAACTCATTACCTTCTGGGTGGAATCGCCACGACGTGGGCATTCTTCCTGGCGAGAATCATTGCAGTGGGATAATGGCTAGGAGGATTTGAGAAACATTACGGCATCAAGATTTCCACAGTTCAGCCAGGGTCTATCCCAAGACCCAACTACCCGTCGTATCTGGTTTGGTATAGCCACTGCCCACGACTTCGAGAGTCACGACGATACCACCGAGGAACGTCTCTACCAAAAAATATTTGCATCTCATTCTGGTCAATTAGCTATCATCTTTCTCTGGACCTCTGGGAATTTGTTCCATGTGGCTTGGCAGGGCAATTTCGAAGCATGGGTGCGGGACCCATTACACGTGAGACCAATAGCTCATGCCATTTGGGATCCTCATTTTGGTCAACCAGCTGTCGAAGCCTACACCCGAGGGGGGGCTGCGGGTCCAGTCAATATTGCCTATTCCGGTGTGTATCAATGGTGGTACACCATTGGTCTACGCAATAACCAAGATCTCTATACTGGAGCTATCTTTCTACTAGCTATTTCTGCTTCGTTTTTACTAGCTGGCTGGTTACATCTGCAACCTAAATGGAAACCAAGCATTTCTTGGTTCAAAAATGCTGAATCTCGGCTCAATCACCACCTTTCGGGACTCTTCGGAGTGAGTTCTTTGGCTTGGGCGGGGCATTTAGTCCACGTAGCTATTCCCGAAGCGAGAGGCGGACATGTTAGATGGGATAATTTATTGACTGCCACCCCGCATCCTCAGGGATTGGGGCCGTTCTTCTCGGGTCAGTGGAGTGTTTATGCGCAAAATCCCGACTCTAGTAGCCATTTGTTTGATAGCACTCAAGGAGCGGGAACAGCTATTCCGACCTTTTTGGGCGGATTTCACCCACAGACTCAAAGTTTGTGGCTAACTGATATCGCTCATCACCACTTAGCCATTGCCGTTGTGTTTATAATTGCCGGCCACACGTACAGGACTAACTCTGGTATTGGGCACAGTATGAAAGAGATTCTGGAGGCTCATATCCCTCCGGGAGGTAGGTTGGGCCGTGGACACAAAGGACTTTATGATGCGGTCAATAATTCCCTTCATTTTCAGTTGGGGCTCGCTTTAGCTGCTTTAGGGGTCGTCACTTCGTTGGTCGCACAACACATGTATGCTCTACCCGCTTATGCTTTCATAGCACAGGATTATACAACTCAAGCCGCGCTATACACCCATCACCAATACATTGCCGGGTTTATCATGGCAGGAGCCTTCGCACACGGAGCTATATTCTTTATCAGAGATTATGATCCGGAACAAAATAAAGATAACGTCTTAGCGAGAATGTTGGAACACAAAGAAGCAATAATAGCTCACTTAAGTTGGGCTAGTTTATTCCTAGGGTTCCACACACTAGGGCTTTACGTACACAACGACGTAATGCTAGCCTTCGGGACTCCGGAAAAGCAGATTCTTATTGAACCCGTATTTGCTCAATGGATTCAGTCTGCTCATGGTAAAACTTTGTATGGTTTCGATGTGCTTCTATCCTCGGCAGGTAGTCCGGCAAGTAATGCCGGTCGGGGCTTGTGGTTACCCGGCTGGTTGGACGCTGTCAACAACAGCAGCAACTCGCTATTCCTAACGATTGGGCCCGGGGATTTCTTGGTTCACCACGCCATCGCTTTGGGCCTACACACAACTACACTGATTTTGGTGAAAGGCGCATTAGACGCGCGCGGTTCCAAGTTGATGCCAGATAAAAAAGAATTCGGTTACAGTTTTCCTTGCGATGGTCCCGGCCGAGGCGGTACCTGCGACATCTCAGCTTGGGATGCTTTTTACTTAGCCGTTTTCTGGATGCTGAACACCATTGGATGGGTCACCTTTTACTGGCACTGGAAACACATAACCTTGTGGCAAGGCAATGCTGCTCAATTCAACGAATCTTCTACGTATTTAATGGGGTGGTTGAGGGATTATTTATGGCTGAACTCCTCGCAACTTATCAACGGTTACAACCCCTTCGGTATGAACAGTTTATCTGTATGGGCGTGGATGTTCCTATTTGGACATCTCGTGTGGGCTACCGGATTTATGTTTCCAATTTCTTGGCGCGGTTACTGGCAAGAACTCATTGAAACCCTAGCTTGGGCCCACGAACGGACACCCTTAGCAAATGTGATACGCTGGAAAGACAAGCCAGTCGCTCTCTCTATCGTTCAAGCAAGACTGGTGGGACTAGCCCACTTCTCCGTAGGTTACATATTTACCTACGCAGCTTTTCTAATCGCATCTACATCAGGTAAATTTGGCTAATTTTGGTTCGGTTGACTGCCAAATCATAGATTTTCGCGTCAAGCTTACCCCCCCCCCCCCCCTCACTACCTCCCATACCCGAGCCGATTCCGAGACCGATTATCCATTTATCAATAATTAGAGATAGAAATTTGTTACTTCTTCTCCAGTTATTGGTAAATAAATTTCTGGTTGCAAGTTCAATTTGTTCTAAAGTAGTAATCCAATCCTGCTTACTGATTCATCAATTATGGCAAAGAAAAGTCTCATTGAGAAGGAGAAGAAGAAGGAAAAGTTGGTGAAGAAATATGAGATTACCCGCCAATCTTTGAAAAGACGGATTAGAAGTAGTTTGCCAATTCAGGATAAGCTAACTATTTCCAAAAGATTGCAATCTCTGCCGCGTAATAGTGCACCTGTTCGTCTCCGTAACCGGTGTTCCCTAACCGGACGACCCAGATCCAATTACCGAGACTTTGGCTTATCTAGACATGTACCTCGTGAAATGGCACATACTTGTGTGCTGCCCGGAGTATCGAAATCGAGTTGGTAGAAAAAGTTTTCTTCTACCTATCTCACAAATGATGTCTAATTCTCTGAAGTAGACAGTTCTTTCTTATCATATTCAATGTAATTATTCAAGAGATGTATAATAATTACATTGGAGGCATTAACTAAGCGGGGTAGAGCAGCTTGGTAGCTCGCAAGGCTCATAACCTTGAGGTCACAGGTTCAAATCCTGTCTCCGCAAAGTAAACCATCAGATGTTTACCTACGTCAGTAGTACGATGCTTGGTCTTCGCCGCGAGCTCAGACTAATCAATTTATTTCCCACGTTTCACCGATTCATCGGATATAGGTTTCTTCAGATCGGAGATCGAGAAAGTCCAAGTCTCTCTATCAATTATTAGATTGGGAATACTTGATGTCACACGGCAGAATAAGAATTATCTAATTATTCCTTCCTTCTTCTCTTCCTACTTATTATACCTCCTCTTCTGAGCCTCTTCGTTCAATGGAGCATAAACCTATCTACCTAGAGATAGATAGATAAACAGATTTACAGGTTTATATCTAGATATGCAAGTATAATTTAGGAACATAGCTATTTCGTGCTTTGGGTTAGACCTAGTCTCTTCCGTTTCATCAAGTTCCGATATTGCGATGAGTAGAAAACAGAAAAGGCGGGACGAAAACTGATGATGTGCCCAACAGAACTCAACCCAAAATTACTTCTGATCCGAGGCCCCTTTAACTCAGTGGTAGAGTAACGTCATGGTAAGGCGTAAGTCGTCGGTTCAAATCCGACAAAGGGCTAACCGATAAGTCGTCCGAAATCCAAGGATCAAGCTGTCTTAGTTTCACGGAAACGCCCGGGTCCGCGTGGTCCCGATGCAGGGGGAAAAGTAGTACTCCCTACTATTTCTAATGGAGAAAGTTAGAGTTTTGCAGAAATGTAATTATAATTTGGTGCAAAATTATAACCAACTGCCTCGAAATTAAATTTTTTAGTTAAATCGTTTTGTTTTCCATCGCGATTTCCGGCTTAGGTGGTGTAGTTACACTGAGTAATGTGTCGCTCTTTGCAATATGAGAAAATCAGGTGGATATAATTTTTAATGCCGGGAACTTCTTTGTTACTCCTATCTTGGGAATTGAATGCGAATTCTCAATATCGATATATATAGATATATATCTATCGATATAACTATATCTATATATATATATTTCAATTTAAATAAAGAAAAAGGAAAATTACATAACAATCTTTTCACTGCTTATTTAGATAATTTTCCGTCACTAGCAAAAATCCTTCGAGTCTTTAGCACTCTTATTTGTCACCCCCCCCCCCCAATGCCTGAATACGATTTCGCTGCTGGGGTTTGGAACAGAAGAGGAACCACTTTGTCGGATGTTGAAGTTTATGACATATCCTCCGCTGGAGGTTAAACTGCGGCATGCCGCTACCCACTCTCGCTACTGGGGACCGAAAGAAAAGGCTTTCAATTTTCACTGTGGATTGGTAAAATAAGTACCGAAATAATTTCAAAAAGGGGATGGATACCACACATATCTATCTATATCTATCTATATCTATATACATGTTGCATATATATATCTATATATAGATAGATGTAGATAGATGTAGATAGATGTAGATAGATGTAGATAGATGTAGCTCTTCACGCCGCCCTAGTATTTCTCTCCCTAGAGATTGATGGAAACGAATTTGTCTCCTGCTAGGTCGGATTCCCGAGGTACCGTCAGTGTGGCGGAGTGGCTAACAAAGTCTCGGAAGAAAAGAAAGGTCTACCCACTTCCCAAAAAACTGCGTAACAAACGAGATCAGCTCGGGATCAAGTAACTAATAAGAAGGAGATGCCTGAAATTTAAAATTGGATGAAAAATAGGGAAAAGAAAATGGAACAAAAGAATCGGCTCGGCATAAACAACAAAGAAGGGAGAGTAGAAAACTAGAAGCGAGGCGAAGAAACGGTTAAGGGCACGAAAAATCCCAAACTCCCGAGATTGAAAAATCTATCAGTCCCTCATTTAATAATTCCTGGGAGTATGCTGTTTCGGCAAATGACTTTTCGGAGGGACCAGTGTTGTAGTGGCCTATCTTACCGCGAAGGGACGGAACTACACCGCGTCGTGGCTCGGAGATAAAAAAAAAAATAGGGGAACCCAGAAATCGTTTGAGGAGCTGAGTGAGGGAATGAATATGACCATTGCCATTGGAAAATCTTCCAAGGAACCGAAAGATTTATTTGATAGTATGGACGACTGGCTCAGAAGAGATCGCTTTGTCTTCGTGGGTTGGTCTGGCCTATTACTTTTTCCCACCGCTTACTTCGCTTTGGGCGGCTGGTTCACAGGTACAACCTTTGTCACTTCATGGTACACCCATGGATTAGCTAGTTCTTACTTGGAGGGATGTAATTTCCTGACTGCCGCGGTCTCCACCCCCGCTAACAGTTTGGCCCATTCCTTGCTTTTATTGTGGGGCCCCGAAGCGCAAGGAGATTTCACCCGTTGGTGCCAACTAGGAGGTTTATGGACCTTCGTCGCTCTTCACGGCTCCTTTGCTCTAATAGGTTTCATGTTACGCCAATTCGAACTTGCAAGGTCTGTGCAACTACGCCCCTACAACGCAATAGCTTTCTCCGCTCCAATTGCGGTTTTTGTATCCGTATTCTTGATTTACCCTTTGGGGCAATCCGGTTGGTTTTTCGCACCCAGTTTCGGCGTAGCCGCCATCTTTCGATTCATTCTATTTTTTCAAGGTTTTCATAATTGGACTCTGAATCCATTTCATATGATGGGGGTTGCGGGAGTCCTCGGTGCCGCCCTTTTATGCGCCATCCACGGCGCTACAGTCGAAAATACTCTATTTGAAGATGGTGATGGCGCGAACACATTCCGCGCGTTCAACCCAACTCAGTCTGAGGAGACTTATTCAATGGTAACCGCGAATCGTTTCTGGTCCCAAATATTCGGTGTTGCTTTCTCCAACAAACGTTGGTTACACTTCTTCATGTTATTCGTGCCAGTTACAGGTTTATGGATGAGTGCTATTGGAGTAGTTGGTCTCGCCCTGAATTTACGTGCGTACGACTTTGTCTCCCAGGAAATTCGCGCAGCAGAAGATCCCGAGTTCGAGACTTTTTATACAAAAAATATCTTACTAAACGAGGGTATCCGTGCCTGGATGGCAGCTCAGGATCAGCCCCACGAAAACCTTGTATTCCCCGAGGAGGTTTTACCCCGTGGAAACGCTCTTTAATGGAACCCTCTCGCTGGGTGGTCGCGATCAGGAAACCACAGGTTTCGCTTGGTGGGCTGGCAACGCCCGACTAATTAATCTGTCTGGTAAATTGCTTGGTGCCCATGTAGCTCATGCTGGCCTGATTGTCTTTTGGGCCGGAGCTATGAATTTGTTTGAAGTGGCTCATTTCGTATCAGAGAAACCTATGTATGAGCAGGGACTAATCCTACTTCCCCACCTGGCTACTCTGGGTTGGGGGGTGGGTCCCGGCGGGGAGGTAGTCGATACCTTTCCCTATTTCGTTTCCGGAGTACTCCATTTGATTTCCTCCGCAGTTTTGGGATTCGGGGGTATATACCACGCCCTGATCGGACCCGAAACTTTGGAGGAATCCTTTCCCTTTTTCGGCTATACTTGGAAAGATAAAAATAAGATGACTACAATTCTCGGTATTCATCTAATACTACTAAGTCTCGGAGCTTTTCTCTTAGTCTTCAAAGCACTCTATTTTGGAGGGTTGTATGACACATGGGCACCCGGGGGTGGAGACGTAAGAGAGATTACGAGTCTTACCCTAAGTCCTAACGTTATCTTTGGCTATCTACTGAAATCTCCCTTTGGGGGCGAAGGGTGGATTGCGAGTGTGGATAATCTGGAAGATATTATCGGGGGACATGTATGGCTGGGATCCATTTGTCTTTTCGGTGGACTTTGGCACATATTAACGAAACCATTTGCCTGGGCTCGTCGCGCTTTCGTATGGTCCGGGGAAGCTTACTCATCCTACAGTTTGGGAGCCCTCTCCATTTTTGGCTTCACCGCCTGCTGCTTCGTCTGGTTTAACAACACAGCATACCCCAGCGAATTTTATGGTCCCACCGGTCCAGAAGCTTCTCAGGCCCAAGCTTTTACCTTTCTTGTCAGGGACCAACGTCTCGGTGCTAATATAGGTTCCGCTCAAGGACCTACTGGGTTGGGTAAATACCTGATGCGTTCCCCCACGGGAGAAATTATTTTTGGAGGCGAAACCATGCGATTCTGGGACCTTCGTGCTCCTTGGTTAGAGCCTTTAAGGGGTCCCAACGGTTTAGATCTCGGTAAGTTGAAGAGGGATATACAACCGTGGCAGGAACGACGATCTGCGGAGTATATGACTCATGCCCCCCTAGGCTCTCTAAACTCTGTAGGTGGAGTAGCTACCGAGATCAACGCCGTAAACTACGTATCTCCCCGGAGTTGGTTAGCTACTTCCCACTTCGTTCTGGGATTCTTCTTCTTCGTGGGTCATTTATGGCACGCGGGTAGGGCTCGCGCAGCCGCAGCCGGGTTTGAAAAGGGAATTGACCGCGATACCGAACCCGTTCTTTCTATGACACCCCTTAATTGAAACTCGAAGACATATTGTTGAGGTGATGGAAAAGTGAGAAAAAGAATCTTCACTTCTTGTGTTTTTTTTTTCGCCAGTAAACCAATATCTACTAAGTCTACGTTTTCACGTCAGTGCCGGACTCATTACATCCAGGTAAACTCTATCTATCTATTCAAATAGATAGATAGATATCATCTTATTACCTGGTGATAAATAATACCAAGCTCTCTTCAGTTTGATGGGAGAAAATAAAATATTTTGTAAGATCTAGTAATAACTGTCGCCCCTTCCGTCCAGTATTATTTGGTAGAAATAGTAGGAGAGAGAGGGATTCGAACCCTCGATGGCGTTTCATTGCCATGCCAGTTTTCAAGACTGGAGCCTTAAACCGCTCGACCATCTCTCCTCGACGAGGCAGATTTATCACCCGATATTCGGGGGTATCAATCACGTTTTTTAGGCACTTCTGATAGGAGGTAAAAAGGTCATCGATATCTATTTATATGTAGATTTCGATGGATATCTCTTTCCTCTTCAACGATATTTCCTTATATCGCGAAAGGTACGGAGTGGAAATAATTATGACCGTGGAGTTATCGCAGATAATCATCCCGAATGTCGGAATTCAAACCAATTATAACTCAATCAGTACCTTATGAACTTTGAGGTAGTTAGTGGCGAAGGGGAGGTATTCGCGCCCCGTCAACGGGGTAAGTCGTGGCGAGGCGAGAGTTCCGTCGGATGAGGATTGGATGGTACGAACAACTTATTTCCTATGTGGAAACAATCAGAATTATGACTATCGCGTTCCAATTGGCTTTATTTGGATTAATCGCCATCTCATTCCTGCTAGTTGTGGGTGTCCCCGTCGCATTCGCATCCCCCGGTGGCTGGTCCAGCAACAAAAACATTGTCTTCTCAGGGGCTTCATTATGGATTGGATCAGTTTCTTTGGTAGGTATACCCAACTCCTTCATTTCCTAAATATTTGCTGCTTCGGTTCCTCCTCTCGTAATTCACCGTTACGAGTGGAGATGTCAAACGGGGGAGATTTACGCGCGTAGATGTAGATGAGGGGCTACGACAAGAAGTTCGTTTCAACAGCTGGGGGAAGGGAAGAATTATGCGAGGTCCTCTCGATAAATTCAGTTTCTCACGTATAAACTAAATACTTACGCGAGTTTCCTAGATATTGGGAAACTATTGCAGTGTTAAAATGAAATAGCAGATTATGCGGATATAGTTGAATGGTAAAATATCTCCTTGCCAAGGAGATGACGCGGGTTCGATTCCCGCTATCCGCCTATCCCGTGGAAAATGAGGAGATTACGTCACATATCTATAGATATGCATAAACATTTCCGTGGAATTTTTTAGTTCCCTTGGAGGAAATGGAAAGGGAGCAAATGGTGAAAAGAAGAAACAAAATTTCGTTTTTTTTTTTCGAATTGAATGAAATGTTGAGACGAGGCAATTTTGTCTTTGTCGAGGTAGCCGTTTCGCTAGCAAATGCGTATCGTAGGTGAATTGTCCGGGGCGGGGGGGGAGGGGGGGAGCTAGCTACTTGCTAATGCTTCTGTCGGATAGTATACTTATTACTAATAGAATTGCTAGACGTCTAGAATCGCTATACGTCGATAATATAATCATCATATACGCTACTTGCTACCGAATATACGCTACTTGCTACCGAACATTCCGAACCGTATCAGTGCTTTTTTCTTTGCCCTTGCATTGGCGCTGCTCGCTGGTAGCTGGCGAGGGGCGATATAGTCAAGCGGTAAGACGGAGGACTGCAAATCCTTAATTCCCCAGTTCGAATCTGGGTGTCGCCTAACAGGGAAATCTTTATGTGTATAAAGATAAATAACTAGATTTATTTAGTTTACTTGGATTTATTAATTTAGGTAGTTTTACCGGGGATCGTTTGCCGCGCCGAAATCGGATACAGGTTGAGGTGCTCTATAGCCTGTTATAGCCTACCACATTTCATGTGTCTCGATGCGTCACGCATAAACAATCCCAATTGAGTATATCATTAATTGATAACCCGAAAGTCCAAATCGCCAAAATGTTTGAAGAGGCAAACATCAACCAGTACCATTGAAAAAAGAAACCTATCTATATATATATATAGATAGGTTTCCACATACTCAGTATCTCTCGCTATTGGGGTATGCTATCAAGCAGGCAGGCGTCTGCTCCTCACTGACAACGCGTCTCAAGCTTCTTCAAGCTTTGCCTTGTATTTGGACTTATAAGTAATTAGTAATTAGTAAAAATCGAGAGAGTGAATAGATAGGAATTACAACTACGGATTTAGTTACCATAGCTTGGGCTGCCCTGACGGTGATTTCTACATTTTCTCCTTCACTTGTAGTTCGGGGAAGAAGCGGATTGCAACAAACGGTTAACCGAGCAGGTCTTTACTAGTCTGATTCGGGGGATACGCGTCGTTGTGGCGAGACCACCGATTCGTGTTTCCCCCACCCCATATTTAATATTTCGTTTCCGAGTAAAAGAGTCCGATGCAGCCGTTTCTTATTTAATTCATTTCTTCGATTCGAAGTATTAAAAATTGAAATAACAAATTGGATGAATTTAGTAATCCAGTAAACTGATTTTTTTCTCTTGCTATCGGAAAGAACCTATCCCGGTTGTTGCTAGTCCATCCCGTCGCTAATTCAAACTTCAAATTTTTTGTCTGACGTTATGACTGCACCCGGAACAAGAAACAGGAAATGAATATACGCTTGACATACACTTGAGATCAGACCTCCGGTTCGGATACCTCACTTCGTTTTGCTTGGTTTGCCTAAATTGATTCATCTCCTTTCGAGGGGTATACGGAGAAGTAAATCCGAGTGCTCTAGCCCAATACCTGATACTAATCGTTGGGTAGAACCCAGCTTTGTAACAAACGAGAGTGATCTAATAGAAGTAGAAATTGATAGATCATTTTTTTGATCTATCAATTTTGGGCAATTCTATTTGGGAATGATGCGTGATACGTGGTAGGTGGAGGAATAGAAACAAGATAAAGAGGCATAGATTCCAATTGGCGTAAAGAGAGCTAATCAGGGAAGGGCGCTGAGTTAACAGTAAGTTGCTACTAGCAACAACCGGGTAGCATGAAAACTTCGTCCGGAATAAAAGTAGCAGTTTGCACATCGCTCCGTTTTGCAGCGAGCAAACAGTGTCCCCTACTTCTCCTCCTCCGATTCGCTCCTGCATATGAAGATTTGTTAACAAACAAGTAGTCGTTACCAATTACTAGTTATTCTGAGCGGCCGTTTGGATGTAAAGAATAGGTGAAGAAGCTGTTGGGATTGGAATAAAAAGTGCGGTAGCTACGAACGCAAGAATATTTACTTCCGTATTGGTTGTTCAAATCATCAATTGGAAAATAGCTCGAGTGGGTTTCATTGGATAAAACTCTCGGACTTCATTATGAACCATCTAGTTTTAATTAGTCGGGTCGACCGAATCTTTGGTTAGTCGCAGATAAATAAAAAAAAATCAAAGTCGAATCTTCAATATCGATTACATGATATATCACGAAATGAAATCTCGAGAATACCTATTCTTCGTTTTCGCGCAGTAGCAGCCTACTCTTGACGCCTCCGCTTCGGATTAATTGATCAATCGCTGTAACTCATTTACTATAGTTAAAGTATATAAGAAGTTTATTGGGATGATTAGTCTAGCCCCAATCTAGATTGTTAGAAAAACTGGTCCCCTCATTACTTCCTTGCCACTTTCCTTGGATTGACAATTGGTAGGGAATACCCTTATTCTACCGAAAGGTAATCAGGCCCCCATCGTCTAGAGGCCCAGGACACCTCCCTTTCACGGAGGCGACGGGGATTCGAATTCCCCTGGGGGTATTCATCTCCTAAAAATATCATCGATCATATCGGTGAAATGTATTCTCATTTTCTTGTCGATTCCTACCCAATAATAGGGCTCAGCTTCGACTTGTCAGAAGTCGCTAACTCGGTGAGGCGAAACCGAAGCGTTCACAAATTATGGGTCGATGCTCGAGTGGTTAATGGGGACGGACTGTAAATCCGCTGGCAACGCCTACGCTGGTTCGAATCCAGCTCGACCCAAGTCCGAGGCTGTAGATTGAACTTTGAACTGGCGCATCTCGTTAGAGTTTATCGGGATTGACGGGTCTCGAACCCGCAACTTCCGCCTTGACAGGGCGGTGCTCTAACCAATTGAACTACAATCCCAGTAATTAATTTGATTTGAGTCTATGTATCAATTGCCTCAGAGTCAACGCTGAGTCAGTGATCTTTTTTACTTTCTTCGGGGGAAGGGGGAGAGGGGTGGGGATGTCCCCGCTTCGACCGATAGTCGCAAGAAGTAGCTAGATCTATCTACCATTAGATCAGTAATGATTTTTACACGGGTGTAAAATGTTTTCGAAACCTAACCCTTTTCTAGCGAGTAGCTTCTTCTTGTAGATTTGAGCTAAGCTTGAAGTGGCTGATGACACGAAATTGCTATCAACGGAAAGGAGAACATCCGTATGTTTTTTCAAGCTTTCCTGGTAATCAAAATTACTGGTGTGATATAATTGCCAAACCTACTTCACTGCCACGTATCTCTGTATCTCTTAGTTTTTTCTTCATCGACCGTTACCTCAATTTTGGATACGTAAGTATTTCGACCAATTTCGATACAAAACGACTTGCTTAATCAGGAGGTACGTAGGTTTACAAAATCTGGATTGCACAGACGTCTTCTGCTCACAGCTTAGCTTATGAAAAAGATTTAATAACTTCGTAGCTTTCTCCACACTTCTCTCGTTTATTCCTCGCCATACCTTCATCCGCAAATGGTTGTGGATAAGAAAAAAAACAGATAATAAATTGATTTCAAATTATTGGGAGGCTACTAAGTGAAGTGCCCTATACATAGAAAATTGGAAGTACAGAAATCTAATCAATATGTTTTTAATTGAGGATGGGTCTCGATGTATCACTTTATTGGAAGGAAATAGAAATATGCCCGTACTACCAGAACTTGCACAAATTCAATTTGAAGGATTTAATCGATTTGTTCACGAAAGATTGCTTGAGGAACTTGAAAATTTTCCGAAAATTGAAGATACAGATAAGGAAGTTGAATTCTGACCTATTGGTGAACGGTACCAATTGACGCAACCTTCAGTCGAAGAGAGAGATGCCGCGTATCAATGTGTCACATATTCATCCGATCCATATGTACCAGTTTAATTGACTCGTAGTGAAGATGGAGTGGTGCAAGAAGAAGACGTCCGGCCCGGATCTATTCCTTGGATGAATTCTAAAGGGACATTCATTATCAACGGGGTTGCCAGAGTTTCAGTCAATCAAATTTTGAGAAGTCCCGGTATTTACTACAACCGGGAATCCGATCAAAAAGGAGTTTCTGCGTATACTAGCACTGTAATTTCGGATCGGGGAGGGAGATTCAAACCAGAAATGGATAGGAAAGAAAAAATTTGGGTTCGCATTAGCAAAAAGAAAAAAATATCCATTTCAATCTTATTAGTAGCTATGGGGTTGAGCAAAAGAGATATTTCGAAAAATGTTCGTTACCCCAAGATTTTTCCAAATATATTGAAGAAGCAAGCGGGGGCCGTTGAATCGTCGGAGGATGCTATAGCAGAACTTTACAAACACCCATACTCCGCTACAGACGCGGATATCTCATTTTCGGAATCTATATTCAAGGAGTTATAGAAGAGGTTTTCTCAGCATAGATGTGAGTTAGGGCGGATTGGTCGACGGAATCTAAACATCAAACTAACTCTTGATGTACCTGAAGCGGAACATTTTTTGCTACCCCAAGACATATCAGCAGCCGCAGATCACTCGATAGAAATCAGCTACGGAATAGGCAACCTCGACGACATAGATCACCTGAAAAATCGACGTGTTCGATCCGTAGCGGATTCGCCTCAAGAACAATTGAAATTGGCCCTAAACCGTTTGGAAAATTCGATTCGACAAAATCTCTCTAGGGCCGTTAGGCGCAAACGCGCGATGACGCCCCGGGGATTAGTCACGCCTGCACCAGTAATAGCAACTTTCAAAGAGTTTTCTGGATCACACCCCCTCTCACAATTTCTAGACCAAACCAACCCATTATCAGAAATGGTTCATAAACGAAGATTAAGCTCCGTAGGTCCCGGCGGGTTGACACGTCGAACCGCCAGTTTCCAAGCTAGAGATATTCATTTTAGTCATTATGGCCGTATTTGCCCGATCGAAACATCGGAAGGCATGAATGCTGGCCTTATTTCGTCACTAGCTATTCAGGCGGAAATTAGCAATTCCGGCTCTTTGCAGAGCCCGTACCTTGAAATGTCGGAATCATCTGAAAAGGAGCAATTAATCGATTCATCTCCCACTGAAGATGATTGCTACCGAATAGCAACTGAGAATTCATTAATATCCCAATGGAGAACTAGAGAGAAGGAACTCATACCGGTTCGATATCAACAAGAATTTCTCAGCGTCCTTTGGGAACAAGTTGATTTCCGAAGCATCCACCCCTTACATTATTTCCCCATCGGAGCTTCTCCTATTCCATTCATTGAGCATAATGATGCGAACTGCGCCTTAACGGGTTCTACCATGCAACGTCAAGCGGTTCCACTGGTTAATCCCGAAAGATGCTTTGTAGGGACCGGGTTAGAGAGTTAAGTAGCTTCAGATTCAGGAAGTGTAGTTGTATCCGGACGAGAAGGATAAATCCGATATATTGATGGTGATACAATTGAACTATCATCAATCGATGAAGCAACAGGCAGTGATGCGGCTTTACGTGTTATAAGCAACGAATTGAAGATATATGAGCGTTCCAACGGTAATACCTGTATACACCAAAAGTCTACGGTTTCGGCGGGAGAATTATCGAAACGCGGGGAAGTCATCGCGGATGGGGCAGCAACCGCCAGGGGGGAATCAGCTCCAGGTAGAAATATCCCAGTGGCCTACATGCCGTGGGAAGGGTACAACTTCGAAGATGCGGTATTGATTAGTGAACGCCCAATATACGAAGACATCTCTACATCTTTTCACATTGAGAGACACGAAGTTGAAGTTTGCGTAACAAATCAGGGTCCTGAAAAGGTTACCAAGCAAATACCTCAATTGGATAGCCATACGCTTCGACACTTAGACGATAATGGGCTCGTGGAATCGGGATCTTGGGTAGAGGCGGGAGATGCCTTGGTGGGTAAACCAACGCCCCAAGAGGGGGCAGATTCATCACGTGCTCCAGAGGGGAGATTATTACAAGCCACTTCTGGTATACAACTAGTTAACGCAAGAGAAAGCTGTCTCAAAGTGCCGATTGGTGGAAGAGGTCGAGTCACTGACGTCAGGTGGGTCTACCCTGAAGACGACACTTCGAACGATTCAGAAGTCATTCATATTTACATACTGCAAAAGCGTAAGATACAAGTAGGTGATAAGGTAGCTGGTAGACATGGAAATAAAGGTATCGTGTCAAAAGTATTACCCAGACAGGATATGCCTTATTTGCAAGATGGTACACCAGTCGATATGATATTAAGTCCTTTAGGAGTACCTTCATGAATGAATGTGGGACAGATTTTCGAATGCCTACTTGGGTTAGCCGGGGAGTTTTCAGAAACCCATTACCGTATAGTACCCTTTGATGAGAGGTACGAACGGGAAGCCTCTAGAAAACTAGTATTTTCAGAACCTTGTAGAGCAAGTGCAAGTACTCGTAATCCGTGGTTATTTGAACCCGATCACCCCGGAAAGAGTCGATTGATCGATGGACGAACGGGTGATCCCTTCGCGCAACCCATCACAACTGGGAAAGCTTATATGATGAAATTGATTCATCAGGTCGACGATAAGATTCATGCACGATCCAGCGGACCTTACGCACTTGTTACGCAGCAACCTCTCAAGGGGAGATCCAGACGAGGGGGACAGCGGGTTGGAGAAATGGAAGTCCGGGCTTTGGAGGGTTTTGGCGTGTCTTACACGTTGCAAGAAATGCTTACAACTAAATCAGATCATATTCAAGCTCGTTACAAGGTACCTAGTGCCATTATGACCGGAAAACCTGTTTACAAAACCAATACCGTTCCAGAGTCTTTCCGATTGCTAGTTCGGGAGTTACGTTGCATGGGTTTAAATCTGGAGCACAACTTTATAATTGAAGAAGATTTGGAGAGGGAGAGTGAAAATATCTGATATCCAATTGAAACTTCTCTCATGAATAATCAATCAAAACTTTTTCTATTATGATTCATCGAGCTAATTATCAACAGCTTCGAATTGGACTGGCTTCCCCCGAACAGATTCGCGGTTGGGCTGAGAGGGAGTTACCCAATGGAGACGTCGTCGGGCAAGTTGATCAACCTCATACATTGCATCACAAGACTCATAAACCAGAGAGAGATGGCTCATTTCGCGAAAGGATACTCGGGCCCATAAAAAGCGGCGTCCGCGCGTGTGGAAACTATCGATCTGCCGGTAACGGAGAGGAGTATTCCAATTTTTGCAAACATTGCGGAGTTGAGTTTACCGATTCCCGGGTTCGAAGATACCGAATGGGATACGTCAAACTTGCATGTCCGGTGACCCATGTGTGGTTTTCAAAACGAATCCCTAGTTATATTGCAAATCCACTCGCCAAACCTCTTAAAGAACCAGAAAGCCTAGTATATTGCGATGCGTGACTCGATTGTATGTGTTGATCATTACAGATTGGCTATAAGCTGCCATCCCGTGCAAAAGCGGGAAGCCTCTGACCGACATGTCCCTCGCGTCGATCGAGGAATATTGTCTAACTCGGGATAAAAACTACCGCGTACAGAATGGGGACCCCCTCCATGGTTAATTTTTGGCAAAAAATCCAGCGATTGGGCTTCGTTATAATTCCTCCTATTTCAGTTGATAGAATAAAATTCAAGTGCTTTTTAACACAATCCTTTGGTTTTCTCCCCCCCCCCCCTTTTTTCAGAAAAAACTTTCCAAATAGTATTTTCTATATATGGTTATGAAAATTCAATCATCGCATCGATTTTTCCATTCAATTAAATTAGTAGCCATCGAAGTGGAGTGGAAACCCAAAGAGGGAAGTGATCGCATTGGGAACAAGGAAAATATCTCCAGGCTACGACTAAATCGAGAAATAAATATCGAAGGAAAAAACGACTTCTCTCTCGGTAGGTCGCTCAATACGGAGGGTCCAAGACTACTCGAGAAAAACAAGAAGTTGAGACCCGAGTAATGAGCAACTACCTCATCTTCGACGAGACGGTATTACTACGTCTCAGAGACGTCAAATTGTTTCAATTTCACGCCTAGTTATTTGAGCCGGATGAGAGGAAACATTCGTGTCCGATTCTAAGGGGGGGGGGGCACCGCCCGACCTATCCCAATCTTTTTCTTGCTAGGCCCGTGGCCGAAAGGCCCAACCTATTAAGATTGCGGGGTTTGTTCAATTACGAAGACCGATCCTGGAGAAACATGCTTCCCATCTTTCTTTCCACTCGAAATTATGAAACGCTTCAAGGGAACGAAATTGCCACTGGGGGAGATGCTGTCAAAAAAGGATTAACTAGTTTGGATCTGCAAAGTGTTATGGATCGTGCACATTTGGAGTGGCAGGCGCCGGCGAAGCAAAGGCCTGTTGGGAATGAATGGGAAGACCGAACAATTCAAAGAAGGAAAGATCTTTTGGTCAGACGGATGAAATTAGCCAAGGATTTCTTACGGACGAATCTAAAACCGGAATGGATGGTTTTAGATCTCTTGCCGGTTCTTCCACCTGAATTGAGACCAATAGTTGAATCGTATGAAGGCGAATTAGTTACTTCCGACCTTAATGAGCTTTACAGAAAGGTAATTCATCGAAATAATACTCTTGCTGAATTCTTATCGGGGAGTGAATTCACGCCGGAGGGACTAATCGTCTGTCAGAAAAGACTTATTCAAGAAGCCGTAGACGCTCCCATTGACAATGGTATACGTGGGCAACCAATGAGGGATATCAATAACAGACCCTACAAGTCATTTTCAGAGGTTATTGAGGGCAAAGAAGGACGATTTCGTGAAAATTTGCTCGGAAAACGGGTTGACTATTCGGGTCGCTTCGTTATTGTCGTAGGCCCATCCCTTTCGTTACATCAATGTGGATTACCCCGAGAAATGTCAATCGAACCTTTCCAAGTATTTGTAATTCGTAACTTGATCGGATGACATCTAGCTTGTAATCTACGAGCGGCTAAAAGTATGATACGAAAAGGAGATCCCATTATATGGGAAATTCTTCGGGAAGTTATGCGGGGTCATCCCATACTGCTGAATCGAGCACCTACTTCGCATAGGCTGGGTATACAAGCATTTCAACCCATTTTAGTAGAAGGACGTGCCATTCGTTTGCATCCATTGGTTCGTGGGGGGTTTAACGCAGATCTCGACGGAGATCAGATGGCCGTTCATGTGCCCCTATCTCTCGAAGCTCAGATTGAAGCTCGTCTTCCGATGTTTTCGCACATAAATTTGTTACCCCCTGCTACGGGCGATTCTGTATCTGTCCCGAGTCAAGACATGCTTCTCGGTCTTTATGTACCAACAATTGAGAACAAGCAAGGAATCTATGGAAACAGACATTCCGTTTTCTTGGGAGGGGGTGACGTCCACCCCGCCGGGATACCCTGTTTCGGTAGTTACTACGACATACTCAGGGCCAAGGAATCGAATCAAATTGATTTCTGTAGTTTCTTGTGGCTTCGGTGGAAAACTAATTTGGAAATGATTAGTTCGAAAATTCGTGAATTACCTGTTGAATCTCAATATGAATCCTTGGGAACCTCTCTTCACTCTTACGACAGCTACCGGATTAGAAAGTGTAGGAGGGGGTATATTTCAAGTATATATGTACTTACCACGGCTGGTCGCATTTTGTTTAATCAGCAATTGAGGGAGGCGATGCAGGGTGTGTCAAAAGCCTCTTCGTGTGCTAATTCGTCCGTACCGGATATGGTAACACAAGGCGAAATGGCTATATCTAGCCGCAAAAATGAAGAATGAAAAATCTTTTATATATAGATATATTTAATAAATATTTATTAAATATTTATTAAATCGCTTAATTTCAAATTATTGATTAGTAAATGTTAAATGTTACGGTATAAAAAGATATATAAGGTGAGGTTTTTTTAATGACGGATCAAACCGAATTGCCGTTCTGCAATAAAGCAATGGATAGAGTTGCGATGAGGCGACTCATCGGCAAGTTAGTCGTTTGTTTTGGAATTGCATCTACAACAAATATTTCGGATCAAGTTAAGATTTTGGGTTTTCAACAAGCTACCAAAGCATCTGTCTCGTTGGGCATCGACGACCTCCTAGCAGTACCATCCAGAGGATGGCTTGTACAAGACGCTGAGAAATAAGGTTACGTTTCAGAGCAGCATTATCGTTATGGAAGTCCGCATGCCGTAGAGAAATTACGTCAATCAATTGAAGCCTGGTACGCTACAAGCGAATGTCCAAAACGAGAGATGAATCCAAGCTTCAAAATGATCGACCCTTTAAATCCAGTCCACATGATGTCTTTTTCGGGGGCCCGAGGAAGTATATCCCAAGTTCATCAGTTGCTTGGCATGAGGGGATTGATGTCGGATCCCCGGGGACAAGTAATTGATCTACCCATTCGAAGAAACCTTCGCGAAGGCCTATCTCTAACGGAATATATCATTTCTTGCTATGGTGCCCGCAAAGGGGTTGTGGATACCGCCGTTCGAACCTCTGACGCTGGATACCCAACACGCAGACCCGTTGAAGTGGTCCAACACATCGCTGTACGCAAAAAGGACTGCGAAACTACCAAAAGCATTGCTTCGCTGAATATCGCTGAAGATAAACGAGAATCTATTAGAACAGTATCATATCAAAAATTGGTTGGGCGTGTGCTGGCAGAGAACGTCTATTGGGACGTTAGATGTATTGCCACCCGTAATCAAGATATCAGTGATGGACTGGCTAGTAACTCAGTAGCATCGGCGCAGCCAATATATGTGAGATCTCCTTCGACACGTAAAAGCATTTCCCGGATTTGTCAGTGGCGTTACGGTCGGAGTCTTGCTCATTACGATTTGGTAGAATTGGGGGAAGCTGTTGGCATCATCGCGGGTCAATCCATTGGGGAACCGGGAACTCAATTAACATCAAGAACTTTTCATACAGGTGGGGTATTTACGGGCGATATCGCAGAATACTTACGAATTCCGTTTAATGGGCTTATTAATTCCGATGGGAGGCTGGTTTATCCCACACGTACGCGACATGGGCATCCTGCTTGGACGTGTCGAAATGATTTATCCGTTGCTATCAGGAGTTGCGGCGCTATACGCGATTTTGTCGTCCCGGCCCAAAGTCTACTTATGATTCGAAATGGTCAGTATGTCGAAGCACAGCAAATCATCGCGGAAGTACGAGCCAAAGAGTTTCCCCTTAAGGAACGTATCCAAAAAGCTATCTATCCAAATTTAGAAGGAGAAATTCACTGGAGTAAATTTGTGTGGCATGTCAGCGACTGCATAGACAATCCCATTCGTGTCGTACGCGAGGCGGGCCATATCCGGATTCTTTCAGGAGCTTATAGCGATTCCGACGAAAGCTATTTGTTTCATAAAGATCGGGATAGAGTCGGTATCAAACCCAACTCGATCGAGAGGAGGTGCGATTGCTTTGAGGGAATTGGCGAGGAAGAAGTTGATGCCGCCAACTGCGAAGGTTCCCAAAAAAGTATCCGAGAATTTGGAATCGATCCAAAATGTTTTTTAAATTGGTCGAAACCTCCAACATGTAACTATATCCTATCTAATATCGAAGTGGAGCGGTCCGAGAAAACTGAATCCGTTTCTCTGTTGTTGGAAAGACAACAAGAAAATTTTGACGAATCACGTTTCACAAATATTGATGTTCAATTAAACAACATTTTGGATGGAAGTGATATCCTCGCCATCTACGAAAAATTCGAGTATCAAACTGGTGTTTCGGGGATTATGAGATATGGTACCGTAGAAGTTGAACCCATTGATAGAAAGAGATTCCTCTTTAGCGGTAGGGCGGAAGAAACGACTTCTGGCTCGTGGTATAGAGTAGTCAGGGGAGGCAATTCCTTTGTAATTCCCGAGGAGGCTTATACTATATATGAACCTCTAGCATCTATTTTGGTAACAAATAATACTTTTGTAGAAGAAGGCACACGAATAACTGATACTGTTAGTAGTAAAGTAGGTGGACTAATCCGAATCGAAAAGACATTAACAAACGGTATTACGGTAAGAGTATTACCCGGATATATTCACAACCCGGGGAAGGCAACTAGTATACAGAGACGAAATATTAATCTAATAGAGTCAGGTAATATGATTCTTAGTGGAATCCAAACCAGGGGTTGGGTTTACCCCCAATCGGTTACACTTCACAGGAGAAGAAAGACCTCTGTCCCGGTAAGACCAGTTGTCAAATACGATGTATCTAGCGATTCCTTGTCGCAAGGAGTCTTCTGTGCTGATAAGCCGAAAACGCAGAAATGTACGAAAGCTCAAACCCTTCTATGTATCTCCCATGAAAATGGTGAGGAAATCAAAATGATTAACCACACGACTCTTCAATTAATTCGAACTTTCTTAGTGGCTGGGTGGCGGAGACACTTCCACGAGACCCCCTCTACGAAGAAGAATTACTTACCTCTCACCAGTGTGCGAATCAATAATCTCTTTAGTACTTTTCTTCAGGTTAATTCGGTGGCGTACCCCCCCCCCGCACGGAGGCTCGGAGTCAGTCAGGCTTCCCAAAATTTGGTGTCTGTCGACAAGCCCTTTCTCGCTCGGGTCAATTTATCCAACGACGGCAATGATTTAGCTCCCAAATATCGGAGCATTACTATTCATTCGGTGCCGGAACGTGGTATATCTTTCTTAACTTTGTCACCGTTTGACTTTTATCGCACCAATTCCTTCGCTGATTCAGGCAGTAATAGCTACAAGAAAAGAGTTGGGAAATACTTCCCCCGATCAGAATCGGGTATAGGCGGCTCGTACGGGAGTCCGAAAAACGTTTCATTTAGTTCCGAATATGAATCTTTCTCGGAAAAGTATCCGAATCTAAATATTAAGGAGAGGTCAGTTAAATTTGAAAGATCGAGTTTCACTTGTTGTCAATTAAATTTTGAAGAGGTAGGTTTATCGGGGACTTCATACGCAACTTCCCTTCTTTCGGCTATCTCCCGTTTGCCACTGAGTGGCAAAGCTTCCCCCTTCAGAAATTATTTCATCGATTATTCGACAGATACATATCCAACGGATACGCCGGACCACCGACATCGGTATCTAATTGATGAAACCAAATTGACATTGAAATGGGCTACAAATACTTTTTCCAATAGATTTTTATTGGAAAAGCCAATTCGTCCGACACCGAAAATTCTCAGTCGGGGAATCTTATTAATTAATCTGGGACTATTAATCAACGAAAGTCGATATTTCTGTGGGGGTAATTTATTTCTGCAGTCTGGTCAGGTCGTAGCCATTCACCGAGATTACTTACTAGTCAGAACTGGTAGGACCCTGCTGGCGACCCGGGGAGCAACTCCCCACAAGATATCTGGAGACATCATTGGGGAGGGAGATACGTCAATAACATTACCATATGATAGATTGAAATCTGGAGACATTACTCAGGGTCTTCCGAAGGTTGAGCAGCTGCTGGAGTCTCGTTCCATCGCTTCTATCCCAGCAAGAATCGAAGATCTTTTTGGGAGATGGAATCGGGGTATTACGAGATTAATTGGGAACCTCTGGAGCCACTTTCTAAGTGCCGGAACAAGTATGGAACGCCGTCAACTGATTCTAATTAACGAAATTCGAGAAGTTTACGAATCTCAAGGGGTACAAATATCCGACAAACATCTAGAAATTATTATTTGGCAACTGACATCGAGGGTTGTAGCGTCGGAAGACGGAATAACCAGCGTCTTCCTTCCCGGGGAGCTTGTCGAGTTGTCACAGGCGGAACGGATGAATCGCGTATCAAAGAGACCGATTTTCTATGAACCTATTATACTGGGAATGACAAAGGCATCTCTTAATACTACTAGTTTTTCATCAGAGGCGAGTCTTCAAGAAACTACGCGAGTATTGGCCAAAGCTGCTCCCCGCGGTCGAATTGATCGGTTAAAAGGATTGAAGGAAAACGTTATTCTTGGTGACGTCGTCCCCGTCGGAACAGGTAGTCCAGAAATTGTTTGCCAACTAAAAGTGAATAAACAAAAAAGATTTCATTCGGCAGTAGATAGGAATAGCAAGAACCCAAATTGGCGAACAAAATATGATCTACGTGGTTACCGCGAGAAGCGAAATATCGACCCTAATCTATTCATTCATAAGGGATTGAGCCGATCCCTCCCTTATCTTAATCTCGAGATAAGATAAGGGGTTACCCAATACTAAATGAAATTTTTGCACGTTTCAACCCGCAAAATTGATCACCAGATTGTAATAATTTATCAAATTTAGTTAAAATGAAACAAATTTACAGCTTTCTATACCTGAGGGGAAGATGCAACATAAAAATCGGAATATTGGGTTGGAAGGAATGATGGCGGCGGGGATCCACTTCGGTCACCAAACCCAGAAATGGAATCCCAGGATGTCACCTTATATATCTACAGAACGGAAGGGTGTTCATATCCTCGATCTAACTCAGACTGCTCGTCTTTCATCTGAAGCCTGTGATTCGGTATTTGATGCAGCAGCGGAGGGAAAGGAATTCCTAACGGTTGGTACGAAACATCAAGTAGCTGATTTGATAGCATCAGCCGCAACGAGATCTCAATGTCATTATGTAAATGAAAAATGGTTAGGCGGTACGTCAACAAATTGGTTCACCACAGAAATGCGTCTTCGTAGGTTTCAATACTTACAAAACGGAGAAGATACAGGAGGGTTCGACTGACTTCCGAAGAAAGAGGCGGCGATTTTGAGGGGGTAACTGTTTAAACTAAAAAAGTGTCTAGGCGGAATTCGATATATGTCAGATTTACCCGATATTGCGACAATTACTGATCAACACGAATAATCTATCGCCCCTAAGGAATGTATTACCCCAGGTATTCCCACAATTTGCGTCGTCGATACAGATTGCGATCCGGATCTTGTAGATATCCCAATCCCCGGCAATGACGACGCGCGACCTTCAATCCGATGGATATTGGACAAATCGACATTAGCCATTTGTGAAGGTCGTTCGAACTCAAAGTTCTCCGAGGTAAATTGACGGGTGGCGGGGCTGAGAATTGCCTCGACGACTCGTAACGAAAAGGGATTTATACCATAATTCCACAATTGGGGATATCGCCTAATTCCACCAAGAAGTAACTTGCTTCTGCTATTTTGGAATAAAGAATTTGTAGCGATCACCTTAAATATTTTAGATAAATTTATCTGTTGAGAGGGGGGTATTACGCACATCGAGCAACTCCGAATTTATGAGATTGATTATCTGTATCAAGTATCGACTGTAGAAGTAGGCTAACACTCCTATTGGCAAATAGGAGATTTTCAAGTTCATGCGCAGGTTCTCGTAACTCCCTGGGTCGTTATCGCCTTGTTGCTGGCTCTACCTATTGTAGCCACCAGGAATCTGCAAGTCATACCGACTGGCAGCCAGAATTTCATCGAATATGTTCTTGAATCTATTAGGGATTTAGCTAGGACCCAGATGGGGGAAGAGGAATACCGTCCCCGGGTTCCATTTATTGGAACGATGTTTCCATCCATTTTTGTTTCCAACCGGTCTGGTGCTCCGTTTCCTTGGCGAATCGTTCAGTTACCTCATGGGGAGTTGGCTGCACCTACCAACGACATCAACACTACTGTTGCGTCAGCCTCGCTTACATCAGTAGCACATTCCTATGCAGGTTTACGCAAGAGAGGTTTTGGTTATTTTGGTAAGTATATCCAGCCAACTCCGGTACTACCACCTATTAATATTTCGGAAGATTCTACCAAACCCCCATCACTTAGTTTTCGACTGTTTGGAAATATTTCGGCTGACGAGTTGGTAGTAGCTGTTCCCGTCTCCCTAGTACCTTCAATTGTTCCTGTACCCATGACGCCTTCAGGATTATTTACAAGTGCCATACAGGCTTTGATTTTCGCCACTCTGGCTGCAGCTCACATTGGGGAATCCACGGAGGGTCACCATTAATTTGGTTGGATTGAGTCATTCCAAAAGAATATAGTAACCACGAACTACTTCTTTTGAGAACCATTCATTGGGTCGCTGTAGTGGAAAAAAATCGTTTCCGTGGTATCATGCTACAACAGTACAAGATCCGTGTTGTCTCCTCCTCCCCCCCGGATAGCGATGAGAAAGACGAGCGGGAGGAGGGGTTAATAACTAGAACTCCCGCATGGTCTCCAAATTGAATTTGAGCCATTTAAAGTTTTGAATAGGGAATAAGTATTGATTTTCACCGCCAAGCTCAGATTATTGAAAAGGAATACACAAGGTATTTGAAAAGCGATTTATGTCGTTTTTGCGTTTCCCATTTGAACCGGTTTAGATCTCAGTTGGATCCATGTCACAGTATGTCAAATGAAGCGATTAGATATTACTTGCACTAAAATTGGGATAGACATTTTTTGGTAGATAATAATTAGTATTGCCAAATACTCAAATTTCTTCGATCCAATTTTATTAAATTAGGCGGGAGGTAGCACCGATCGACGTAGAAAGTAGATGCGTCCTTTTCATACTTCATTATTTCTCCGGATTCAACATTTAAGTATACGGGTATTATGTTACACCATATTACTAGTTTTGATCAGATTCATGTAGAATTGATTTCCCGATTAGCGTTCACTAGAAAGTCTTCGTTGTGCCGAGTCTAGTTAGTACCCAGCGAAACAATATTGACTGACGTAAATAAATTAAGAGGAGACTAATACGAACCCATTGATTTCTGCTGCTTCTGTTACTGCCGCCGGGTTAGCTGTAGGCCTCGCCTCAATTGGCCCGGGTGTCGGCCAGGGGACTGCTGCGGGTCAGGCAGTCGAGGGTATCGCGAGACAGCCAGAAGCAGAAGGCAAGATACGAGGTACTTCATCGTCGAGTTTAGCTTTCATGGAAGCTTTGACAATTTACGGATCAGTTGCAGCTCCAGCTCCGTTATTTGCCAATCCATTTGTTTAACCTGTTTGTAACAGGAAGTAGCCTGGTGCACCCCCCCCCCTTCCCTTCCCTAAACTGTTTCCGAGTCAGTGGTGAGCCGGGAGGGAGGGAGGGGCTTGGTAGGAAGTTGCTGTTCCGCCTACCCAACCGAGTACCTGCCGCGTCTAGTTGTAACTCCCCCTCTCTCCACCAAACTAGAAAGTTTTGACGAATCGGGTAAACCAATATAAGTCGCCAAAATTAATGACTCGGAAAATCTTGTCCCCATCCCGATTTTATTTCGATTTTTCGGAATTCGGAATTTGTCACCCCCCCCCAGGCCGGACCAGAAGTTGTTTAAATCTTGCAAAACCTTCCAGGAGGGAAAGGATTACGAGAAGTGTAAGTGAGATCGTTGCTCCCTCAAGTGATTGGACTCTTGCCGCAAGTATTGGCTTAAATACCAATATCTTGGAGATAAACTTAATTAACTTAATTTTAGTGCTAGGTATATTGTTTTACTATGGAAAGGGGGTGTGTGCGAGTCGTATATCCGAGTGGGATAACTGTTTTCTCCAGTTGCACTCGAAAATGCAAAACCCCGACGAATTCCCTGTAAATAAATGTTATGCAAGAACCGGAGCATTCCGTGTAATCGATGAAACTTTCACTTCCATTGACCGATTCTCGGGACTGTCGTCAATATGGTTAAAGCCAAATTGCTTAAAGTCTTAGCAAAATTAGGGTTTTCTTTCCCCTACCGCGTAAGCCAAATCGCGACTGGAAACGCATCATTCGGTATATGACGCTCATATCAAGAATACTTCGATTTGTACCATTTCTCGAAATAAATACCTAATATAGGTAGATATATAGATAGATAGATATCGAAGTTGATTTAGCTCAATCTTCTTCAATTTGCTGAATAGACAACCCATACAAGATGAATACTACTCGGAAAAAGCGGCTCTCAAATAATTACCAATTATCTGGGAGAGCCCCCAATTTTTTTTTTCCTCTTCAAATATTGATTACTCAATTCAAGCCTATTCGAGATGAATCTTATTAGTTGATAGAGGAGAAGGAGGCGAGCCCGCGTGTAAAAGCATTATCTGTTGGATTCTACCGATTTACTGGTAGAAACGAAACGGGCAGGAAAGCCGAATGGATCAAAAAATCCACGTTCGGTTTGGGAAGAGATTATGGGTCTCCGAGAATCAGAGATCTGTAATCCACTTTCATTGATCAATTTCTTGGATAATCGCGAAAGAACAATTTTGAATACAATTCGGGATGCGGAGGAGCGTCACAGAGAAGCTACTAAAAAACTTCAGAAGGCTCGTATTCGCCTGCAGCAAGCAAAAGTTAAAGCGGATGAGATTCGAATCAATGGACTTACGCAGATGGACAGGGAGCAGCGGGATCTCGTTGATGCAGCCGACGAAGATTTAAAAGGATTGGAAGATAGTAAGAATTATGCGATTCGTTTCGAGAAGCAACGCGCTATCGAGCAGGTTCGACAGCAAGTTTCTCGACTAGCGTCCGAGAGGGCTCTAGAAAGTCTAAATAGTCGCCTGGATAATCAACTGCATCTGCGAATGATTGATTATCACATCGGCTTGTTCAGATCCATGAAAAACAAATCCAATTAGTTCCAATTTCACTACCATCTCATTGTAAAACGGGTTCTATTTCTACTTCTCCCCCTTCCAGTAATATTTCTTCGGCAAACATGGTTATAAACATTCGACCCGACGAAATTAGCAGCATTATTCGCAAGCAAATTGAAGGGTATGTCCCGGAAGTAGAAGTTGTTAACATTGGTACCGTACCTTAAGTCGGAGATGGGATTGCCCGTATTCATGGACTCAACAAAGTAATGGCTGGCGAATCGGTGGAATCTGAAGATGGTACAGTAGGGATCGCTCCGAATCCGGAATCTGATAATGTTGGGGCTGTACCGACGGGCGATGGTTTGACCATACAAGAGGGAAGTTCCGTAAGAGCGACAGGAAAGATTGCCCAAATACCAGTCAGTGACTCGTTTTTGGGTCGTGTTGTAAATGCCTTGGCCCAACCTATCGATGGGAAAGGTCAAATCCCAGCCTCTGAGTTTAGATCGATCGAATCCCCCGCTCCAGGGATTATTTCGAGACGTTCCGTATACGAACCTTTACAAACAGGTCTTACTGCTATTGACTCCACGATTCCTATAGGTCGCGGTCAACGAGAGTTAACTATTGGCGATAGACAGACTGGTAAAACAGCAGTAGCTACAGATACAATTTTGAATCAGAAAGGTCAAAATGTTATATGTGTCTACGTAGCCATTGGTCAAAAAGCTTCTTCTGTGGCTCAGGTAGTGGATACCTTTCAAGATCGCGGCGCCATGGAATATACGATCGTGGTATCGGAGACCGCGAATTCTCCAGCCACTCTGCAATATCTCGCTCCTTATACGGGAGCGGCTTTAGCTGAATACTTCATGTATCGCAAGCAGCATACCCCGATTATTTACGACGATCCTTCCAAACAAGCCCAAGCTTACCGACAAATGTCTTTGCCATTAAGGAGACCACCTGGGCGAGAAGCATATCCGGGAGATGTTTTTCATCCACACTCTCGTCTCTTAGAGAGAGCAGCTAAGTTAAGTCTCCAGTTAGGGGAAGGTAGCATGACGGCTTCACCTATCGTCGAGACGCAAGCGGGGGATGTCTCAGCTTACATCCCCACCAATGTTATTTCTATCACCGATGGCTAAATCTTTCTATCAGCAGATCTATTTAACGCTGGGATTCGACCAGCGATAAATGTGGGGATTTCTGTATCCAGAGTGGGCTCCGCAGCTCAAATAAAAGCTATGAAACAGGTGGCTGGCAAATTGAAATCGGAATTGGCACAATTCGCAGAACTGGAGGCTTCCGCACAATTCGCTTCCGACCTTGATAAGACCACTCAGAATCAGCTAGCTAGGGGCCAACGATTGCGTGAGCTGCTTAAACAGTCTCAGTCAGCCCCATTATCGGTAGAGGAACAGGTGGCCACCACTTACACCGGAGTCAACGGATATTTGGATGTACCAGAAGTTGAACAAGTCAAGCGATTCTTGGTTCAGCTACGCGAATACGTAATAACCAATAAACCTCAATTTGGTGAAATTACTCGTTCTACAAAAGTGTCTACAGAACAAGCGGAAACACTTCCGAAGGAGGCAATTAAGGAGTCGGCAGAAATTTTTCTGTTGCAAGAGAAATAAGTGATGAGGTTGCAGATTGCAACCGGGGAGGGGAATGATCCCCAAGCATTATCCGACCACTTCCACTTCATCTACGCCGACATAATCAACTCAGACACGGAATTACGCCCAATAGGATTTGAACCTATACCTAAGGTTTAGAAGACCTCTGTCCTATCCATTAGACGATGGACGTCTGTTCCTTCTTCTTCTCGGTTGGTGACGAATATGCCGACGGATTAGCTCCCAAATCGTGAACAAACGATAGCTTCAGTTTGTTCACGACGCAACCCATGGGTGGGGGGGGGGGGGTTAATTCGACTAGGGCTCCGGGATTCTCAGCGTCACCAGCGGGTAGCGGGAATCGAACCCGCATCAGTAGCTTGGAAGGCTAAAGGTTATAGTCGACGACAACAAAAGGTTATGACGTCGCTAATCCAGAACCGAACGTGGTAGTTTCCGCCCATTCGGCTCCTTTATGGGGAGGAAGCATAAGTAGTACGAAACTGGGATAGAAGTCGTCTACATAAACCAACCTAGTTAGACAAAACAACCAGAAGACGAGCGGGTTGTCTCTTTCGCCTCAAGGGAGCACATATCGAAATGACTTCTGCGAGGATCGAGGCTTCCTCCATATTGGAATATCTGGGGGCTTTTTTTCCCCTCCTTTTACACCACCGTCCGGATAGTAGGGAACCGCCCCACTCGGAGTAGGTGGTATCCATAAAATCTATGTCAGTCTTGCTTACGTTTTGGTCGTACAGCATGGATATACTTCCTAGATGATCCCTTGAAAAAAAAAATTAGTTTTATCAATTACTTTTTTTCCTTTATTTACTTCGTTCTCTATTTCCACTCCCAAAAATCCTTAGGTAAATATTTTTCACCGAGTCTCGGAAGCAATTGTTATCGCTTAATCAAAAAAATGCATGATAATCCTGATAAACCAAGATCAATCTATTTATAACTTTCAAGCTTGAATTTTATTCCAAGGTTCAGTGACGATGAAACAAATATTTTAGATTTCTACCCATAGATTCTTATCTTCTCTTTTCATTCTCTCTATATTGCGAAATCATCCCAAGTTTTTTGCATACCAAAATAATTCTGCTTCGTCACTAACCGGTACGACTTCCGAAGTACAAGAGTAACAGAAATGGCGCATTCTTCTCCCGTACCACTATCAATAACTGGTAAGGAGAAATAGATGTACTTCTGTGAAAATAAAGCTTTTTGATTTAGTTAAGATTCAGTTTGAAAGATCCTTTAACTATTGAAATCAATATGAAACGAATCACACTTTTACCACTAAACTATACCCGCGACGGTGCAATTCTATTATACGAGCTACATGTACATTGGTGAGGCGTTCCAAACGTACTTACATCTGGTTGTAGGAGGAGCTCCCCCCCCTACCCCACCCATTCCCCGTTTCCGTATATATGTATATATCTATATAGAAAATAGGTATTCATTTAATGGGTGCGCTGCCCACGTCACAGATTACCCCTTCGAGCTGCCAGTAGTGCAATTACTAAAGGTCCTGATGCAACTACCAGTGCCAAAATAGCAAGTTGCGCAATTATTTCTAGATTCATTATCCCTTCTCCTATCGTTTATCAGAAATCTATCTTGATATCAAGAAATTTTATAAAAAAGTAGACAAATATATTTATTTAATCTTTTTTCTCACTTACGCGAAAAAATGGGGAGGTGGTAGAAACCGGTGGCATCAAATTCATAAAGTGAAATTAATTCGCTCCGCTTCCATAACAAGCATCTTAACTGCGAAATTCGCCATTGCACCGCATCGGCAATCAATTTGGTTTAGTTAGCAGAGGCTAATTCGCCAGTTTCGTCTAGGCCAAGAAGTATCGAATCCATTTCGGGCAAAATTTTTGCTCCGTACCCAATAAATTTGGTTACGAATCTATTTGTCTTCTGTTACGTCGTAGAAGGAGGGGGGGGGCCGGCAAGAGGCGGAAGAGGGGAATTTCTACCCAGGATTGATCTGGAATTTGACTCCATCCAATTAGGTAATACGCACGCGGGCAAGGCCACCCCTTCCGTGAACTGTACCGTAGATGTAGATTGTAAGTATAGACTTACATTCTAACTTCGTGTTAGAATTTAGGGAAAAAACATCCCTAGTTGCTCGGAGAGATGGCCGAGGGGTCTAAAGCGTCGGATTGCTAATCCGTTGTACAAGTCATATGTACCGAGGGTTCGAATCCCTCTCTCTCCCTTGTTGGTAAATTAGTTAAACTGGTGGATTGGAAAACTTATCTCAACAAGGTAACTGAGACATTGATTTCTATCTAATCCCTACGGCCAGGGTTTCGTCCGGGATCGTTTGACAAAAATCCGAAAACAAAGAGAGAGACGAAAAAGATCACTACTGCATAGACAAATAGTTTGAGGGTAAGCGTGATAACATCTCCATGTTTTTTAGAACTAGGGATAAAATGAGACGAAACAACTTTGTCTCGTTTCGAACATCTATTTATCTCTATCATTTATATTTGTTTGGACATACGGATGTGACTTCTTCCCCCAATTTAATTTGGAGAAAGAACCCGGCTTTCACGAAACGTTATTTCACCAAATGGATTATATCTATCCCATTCAGTATTCCGTTCTCTTCCTAATTACTTCAATAGGTAGAAGGAGAAGTTGCATGAATATTCAATTCACTAAAAAATTTATTTCTGTCAATCTCGAGTAAGCCGCGGGCATCCAATCCCATTTTTCGATGTAGAAGTGAATGCGTCGGTACCGATATATCTAACCGCGGATGCCACGTAAGAGGTTTGCGATTTACCAGAAATAGTTCTTTCCTTGAGTTGCAGCGATCCCCCCCCCCCCACCATTTCTCCCCCCCAACCTCAACTGTTTGGCAGCTTCTCTTTTTTACGTCGCCCCGTAAGGAGCGGGGCATTCTAGATTTGAGCAACCCCCTAGTACTTAATTACCGAAAACTAACTGCGGCTTGCCAAACGAAGGCCAAGAGGAGGAAGAGCACCGGTATTACCGGCATCACATCCACAATTGGATCGAAGATTGCATAAGCTTCGGGTAATTTGGCAAAAGAGGCATCGCTGAGGTGGATATAATTTTCCAGATAGATGTCATACGAAGCTATCATCTTTATTCTCCGGTGATGTAGCAAGTAATTTCCCCCCGACATGGTTACGTATCACCTCGCAATTGGTTGACCCGTCAGGCATATTTTATTATATGTTCCCCCATTCAAATAATTTGGATTCACCGAATCAAAATCTTACCGGACCAAAATGATATCTGACTGGGTTTCTACTTGAGTATTCCTTCTCAGTTAGTTCTCCGAAGTACTAGTAGTTCCAAACTACTCCAATCTCTTTTCGTTGTCGCTCCCTCCTAACCGAGCGAATAAATCAAAAAACCGGTTGACAGGAAACTCGAAGTGTGGGATAGTCATCATACCGATCGTTTGTGGGGCGTGGCCAAGCGGTAAGGCAGCGGGTTTTGGTCCCGTCACTCGGAGGTTCGAATCCTTCCGTCCCAGATTTTTTTCCTAAAAAAAAAATCTCCCGCATCCTCATATATTAGAAATTGGAGAAGTCATAAATCTCACTTATTTCTAGCTTCGATTCTATATCTACCCCCTCCCTCGACATACTCGATATGATAGTTCTTCCCGGTGGATCTTCCAGTTTATATTATGATGATAAGCCGCATATAGCAATAGATCCCTTTGTGATGCGAAGTAACAAAATGACACCGAAATCAAATTATGAAATTAGCTTATTGGATGTATGCTGGACCCGCCCACATAGGTACTTCACGGGTAGCCAGTTCTTTCAGGAACGTACATGCTACAATGCATGCCCCTTTGGGAGATGACTATTTCAACGTGATGCGTTCCACGTCGGAGAGGGAAAGGGATTTTACCCCAGTAACTGCTAGTGTAGCGGACCGCCACGTACTGGCACGTGGGTCTCAAGAAAAGGTTATAAATAACATAAGTCGAAAAGATGAGGAATAACACCCCGACTTAATCGTTTTAACACCTACGTGTACCTCCAGTATTTTACAGGAGGATCTACAAAATTTTGTGGATCGAGCTTCCTTGTCTTCCGAGTCCGATGTAATTCCCGCGGATGTTAATTACCACCGAGTAAACGAGCTTCAAGCGGCGGATAGAACCTTGGAACAAATAACTCGATTTCATTTGGATAGGGCTCGTAGACAAAGTACCTCGGATCGATCCGTGACAAACAGACCTTCAGCAAATATTATAGGAATTTTTACCTCAGGCTTCCATAATCAACATGACTGTCGCGAATTGAAACGTCTACCTGGAGAATCGGGAATTGCAGTCAATCAAGTAATCCCAGAGGGAGGGTCTCTCAGATATTTGAAGGATTTGCCAAGAGCTTGGTTTAATACAGTTCCTTACCGCGAAGTAGGTTTGATGACAGCAACTTTTTCGGAAAAAGAGTATGGAATGCCTTACATATCTATAACTCCCATGGGAATTTCAAACACAGCCGACTCCATTACACAGATCGGAAAGCTTGTGAATGTGTGGGCTTCCGCACTGTCAGAAAAAAGACTTAACTACAAGTTATATATTGACAATCAAACTAAATTTGTTTCTCAAGCAGCTTGGTTTTCAAGGTCTATTGATTGTCAAAACTTGGCTGGAAAAGAAGCAGCAATTTTTGGTGACGCAACTCATGCAGCCTCAATTACTAAAATACTCGTTAAAGAGATGGGAATTCGTGTCAGTTGCTCAGGCACGTATTGCAAGCATGATGCGGAACGGTTTAATGAGCAAGTTCGGGGTTTATGTGATGAAGTAATAGTTACGGAAGACCATACCGAGGTTGGAGATACGATAGCTCGTATTGAACCCTCCGCCATATTTGGAACTCAAATGGAGCGTCATATTGGCAAACGTATTGACACTCCGTGCGGGGTCACTTCTTCACCAGTTCATATTCAGAATTTTCCTCTGGGATATCGACCATTTTTAGGTTACGAAGGAACCAATCAAATAGCCGATCTAATCTATAATTCGTTTAATCTGGGTATGGAAGATCATTCACTGGATGTTTTCGGGGGGCATGATACCAAAGAGGTAAGCACCAAGTCCCTATCAACAGATAGAAGAGATATTAATTGGACTCCCGAAGCTGAGTCGGAACTAAGTAGAATTCCTGGTTTCGTAAGGGGGAGAACTAAGAAAAACACCGAAGTCTTCGCGAAGCGAAACAATATTCCGGAAATTACAATTGACGTGACGTATGCGGCTAAAGAAAAATCAAGCTCTTAATTCGATAAGCTGTACAGGTAATCATTCGGCATAAGTTCTAGTCTATTTAACTTAATTTCGGGAATGCGTCGGAAAGTTCGTACCGGAAATATCAATCGAAGGTTTTGCAGCAGTAAGTATTTAGCAAAAAAATAATTCTCGGTTTTTAGATATTACGGTAAAACCCCGCTTGAAGCGACATGGTAAGAAGCGACGTGTGACTCGAACATCGAGATCGTATTCGTGGAGTCTAGTATCCGCCGGTTCTACTCAGGAGGTAGGACGTTCCTGCTTCGACATTCGTTAAAACCCATTACCCAATGAAACTTGAAGAATATCTATCTATTTGAATCTATTTCTATTTTCAGAGAGAAGTTCTATCTATGGTTATTTCCACGAAATAGCGCGGCGAAGCCTCATCAGTCCGTTACCTTGTCTTACCGGGGACTGAAAACTGAATTTCACTGGGGTTGGCTTAGTATTACCGGGCTCAGACGACCCAACTGCCTTACTTCGATTGAGTCTCATTTTGTCTACAATCAGATGTAGAAAAAAACTTACTCGACAAATTTTTTTCTTAGGGGTCGATGAGGATGGGTTCTGCCGCTACCGACTCTCAACTTGGAAAACCCTTGGGGTTAGGCCTAAACCTAAGGATTGTCAAAATCGATCTGCGAACGAGGGGATTTTCGATATCCAGTTGAACTTATTGGTAGGTAAATGAAGGGGGAAGAGGCGGGGGGGGGGGGGGTAAGCTTGTCCCCCCATTAACCTCCCCATCTCCCTATTCATTTTGTGGCAATATTTTCCCCAAAGGGATAATTCGTGAGGAGATAACTCAATAAGTGGGAGGATGACACATATGAGTTAGAAGTATTTTTCTACAATTGGATAGAACAGTTACCTATTCAATCGAAGTTGTGCTCTAAGCTGTACGAATTCAACGTTTCACATACGGCTTTGCGGGGGGGGGGTTTCACCCCGCGTGCACCCACCTATCCCGATAGGTTACTTACCGAATAATTGCAATCGACACCCAATCTCGGCGGGAAGGGGAAGCTATTAGGGAGGTTGGTTTTTACAACCCCCGCAAAGAGCAAACCCAATTGGATCTTTCTGCTATTACTGCTCTCCTCAAAGAGGGAGCGCAATCAACAGAAACTGTTCGTGATATTTCGAAACGGGCGAAGGTACCTGAACAAGTCGGAATCAACCTCTAATCAAAAATCAAATTTTAGGAGAATCTAATGGGCCCAGCTTACAGCTCCTTTCAGGTGCTTTTGTATTACCCCTCTCTTCTACTTATACTCCATATCTATGCCGTATTTGGCATTCCCTTAAGAAGTAGAATATTTCGGAGAGACTACTGGTTTTCCATCAAAACCTCCTTCGAAAGAAGTGATATCGGACATATCTTCACGGATGTGATGAAAAATTGGAAGAGGAAGGGGAGACGCAGGTAGTTCAAGCCAATGACATGATTACTACCGGGACAAACCTTTATATTCAACCCAGTGTTGGGTTAGGGGTTGACCGCCGATTTCACGCCACAAATTTGATCCAACTCCCCACGATTCTTCCCAAAAGATGATTGCAGCTCGGTACTTTATCGAGGATCAAGTCGGGAAATGTTTTACTTGGGTCGACGCTTCCTCGACAAGACCCAAATTAGTAAGTATTTGCTACATTAGCAAGTATTTACTAATTCGGGTTTCACGTTGTCCGATGAAACAGGTGATTCAGCTCTTTCGACCACGGTGGTTAAACATTCACAGCTTCTTCTTCTCATTTTATTCATACAATGATAATATAATTACTAATACATTGATTCTTTCGAATAAAATTCATTATGAAAAGTAATGCCTGGGAGTTACTGTGACGAAGACAACTTCTGGATCCCTTCCTAAATTTGATGTATTCCAGAAAAGCGAAGGGCTTAGCGCTAATCGAGATTGTTTCCCATATCTACTTCTCCTCCTATTCAGAGATAATTTCTATTCAGTCGCTTGTAGGCGTTGTTTAGATAGACGAGACATCGGTTTGGTATTCGGGGCGTGTAGTGCAGCAGCAACAAAGCGTTCAATTGATAGTGTGCGTCACCAAGATTATTCAGAGATTTTCTATTCAGAATTTGTTTGAAAATGAAGCAGTCGACTTGACATAGATTTATATCTCCATGTACTTCTACAAACAATATGTCTAGTTTTGGGGATACCTCTTTCGTGTCGGTTAGCTGCTGAAACAAATAACAACTCGAAAATTTCACAGTCTATCCATTCAATATTTTTATTTCTGGAAGATAGATTACCAAAATCTAGCCACGTTTTAGAGATAGAGATGTCACAGAATCTTCATCTAGAAACTCCGGTTCGCTTGTTTCGCCGACGAATTAGGGATGTGACATTTCCACATATATTAAGGGTAGTTTTTCACACGTACAAAACTTTGTGTGGAAAATCTATTCAGATTCGGTCTTGGAAACAAAGAGAACGCAGAAGTATTGACATGCTACTCCGAAATTTTTACACTTACGAAATCGATTTGATATTGCTAGTTTTATGGACACGAATGCATGAGTCAAACCCGAGATATTTCGTATCTCCCGATCGGAATAACATGACCAGAAAGAAGATACGTGTTTCTGAATATAATTCTCGATCAGACGCGATAAGCGGCGACCGCTGTCTCACTCGAAGTTTGTGCATCCACCTTGGAAGATGTAGAAACAAAAATCTCATAGCTTTTCGTGGGACTCGATATTTCGCAAAAAAATGGATTTATTACCTCTCGATATTTCTCAGATCTCATTTTCACTATTCAATTGAATTTACCCAAATACGTATCAATTTGTTACCCGCCAGCTGCGTCTTATTCTTGGGTTACATCTCAGCTATTCAGCCAGTCTCGGGAAACGTCCAGGTCGAAACCACAATGGATTCTTGCGGCAGTCTCTTGGGTGGAGAGGTAATTCATCCCAGGATTCCAATTTCGCCACTAGTTAAACTCTTGGAAAAAGAGAAGTTCTGCAATAGTACTGGACATCCAGTTAGTAAATTAGCCCGGACTGTATTAACAGATGATGAGATTTTGAGCAGGTTTGTAAAAATTTGGAATACTTTTTCCTTGTACCACAGCGCCTCAATAAATCGAGATGGATTGCGTAGATCGAGATATATATCACGACTACCATGCGATAGTACGTCGGCGGGTAAACATAGAAGCACAATACGTCTCTCGCGACGCAGGTTTGACCTAGAACTACCAAAGATGGTCCCTACGTCTAACAAGCTCAACTCCTCCAAAACGGATCAAAGAATTTGGCATTTAAGCCTAATTCAATCTGTTTCGTCAACATTTATTGCATCGAAAATACAAGTCTAATAAATTTATTCGAAGTTTGCTTTTTCCTCCTTTCAATTCAATTTAAGAAAAATCGTTACCAAATTGATTTGATGAGGAAAAAATAGGAATACCCCGCCATTTCGATTTATACAGTCACATAGATACGAAAGTACTTCACTTGCTAATTTCGTTTCGAAATCGGTGTGGCAGAAAGTTACCCACTCCCAATTATTATCCCGATTCCTATTACGAATTACACCAATTCCTTCTTCTCAGATTTCTTTCTTCTACTGGGTAATCTGCCAATTTTGCCGGAACGTATTTTGATTATCGGTTTAATTACAGTTATTGTGGTCGATTTATCAAATAGGGGGAGAAATACAATTTTGCTTCACAGAATTTCACTAATATCTATGTTAATTAGCGTGGTTGTTTCACTATGCCAATGGGGGATCCACTCCGTTCCCATCGCTTTCGAAAATTATCGGATCAGCAATTTTAGCTATATATTTAGATTTTTTCTGTTGATTTGTTCGCTATTATCTGTTCTGTTGCCAGTTGATTACATACGATGTTCAAAAACGGCTTCGGCAGAATTTTCGTTCCTTGCATTAACTGCAGGTTCGGGTGGAATGGTTCTATGTTGGGCAAATGATTTGGTCACCCTCTATGTGGCGTTGGAATTCTCAAGTCTATCTTCTTGCTTCTCGTCTGGACATACCAAAAAGGATATAAGATCGAATGAAGCAACTACGAAATTTTTACTGATGGGCGGAGCAAGTTCGTCTTTTCTGCTATATGGCTTCTCTTTGTTGTATGGAATTTCCGGCGGACAGCTACAGCTTGATAAAACAGCCGATGGACTCCCGTTAAGTCAGTATCTCACTGTAACTTGTACCTCTATTGCGTCTATCACAGCTGGGACGGCGTCCAAACCCTCTCTCGTCCCGTTCCATCAATGGACTCCTGATGTATACGAAGGAGTGTGATTCGTTCGAAAAACAATTTAGTCATTGCTAGTGATTCAACGACATCGCAATTGTTTTTCGCAGTGTCCTGCGAGCGCGCGGGAACACAAGAAATTCCCTGCATTGGTAGTTGCATCAACAAATTGCTCTTGCCGTACCTAAATTTTCAGCGATTGCTTGACCAGTAGTGTACGAGTAAAACAGAGACAAGTCGCGGGATTTAGTAGATCCCTTCTTTATTTCATATCTACTCATCTACATTTTTCTATTTCCATTTCCACGCAAATTTCCCACGAATTTTCTTTCTATTACGGGTAGATTCCGACGAAATCGGCAGTTCGTACAGATTTAGCATTTAGCTAGTAATCCAGTTCATTTGTGTGTACCTCTTCCTCCTTGTTTTCACCTGTTGATGGAAAATTGATGGGCTCGATCCTTCGGAAGCTACTGATAAACTCCTTCAACTTGAGAAATCACCCCAAAATAGAGTTGATGTAGCAAAGCTGTACGTGCGCTCCGCTAGGAA